GTGAATTGAATAAATTCTACTAATGCTAAAGAGATAGGTACTCTATATTTAATATTTGCTATCTTTGCAGGTATGATTGGTACTGCTTTTTCAGTACTGATCAGATTAGAATTATCAAGTCCCGGAGTTCAATTTTTACAAGGTGACCACCAGTTATTTAATGTAATAATATCGGCTCACGCATTTATCATGATTTTCTTTATGGTTATAGGCCAACACAATATTAATTTAACATCAATTATTAAGAAGCAAAGTAGACTAGTTTCTTCACAATCTGCAAACAATAGTATAAGCAACGAACCTAATAAACCTAATAAATTGGTTTCGCCTCCACACAAATACACTGAAATTTTAATTCCTAATGCATTTCATAACCGAAATGAAATAGCTGCAGTAGCTAAGAAGGCAATAGGAGTTTATATATTTAAAACCTCTACGGTAGGTAAAACCAATTGCTATGGCTATGTAGGAAGTAGTATATCTTTGTATAATCGAGTTTGTTCTTATTTTATGCCATCTATTTTGGCTAAAGGTGATCGACGAGTTTTAAGATATTTTCATAAATATGGATTTAATGATGTTAGTTTAACTCTATATATAATGGAGGATGGAGCAACATCAAAAATGGCAGTGGAATTAGAACAATATTTTATAAATACACTAGCTCCAAACTTAAATGTAGATCTAGTAGCGTCTAGTACTGGTTACCATGAACCTATGTCCATGGAATGGAGAAAATACTTGAGGGAATTAAGAGGCACTCCAGTATACGTATATGACACTGCTACCTCTAATCTAATTCATATGTTCGACTCTAAAACATATTTATATAAAAAGCTTAAGGTGGATCATAGAACATTAGATAAATATTTGGCAAGTGGGAATCCTTTTTTAAATCGATTCCTTTTTTCATTAACAGCTATTACTAATTTTAGTGTTGATGCTTTACTTACTATTGATGATTTGCAATTACTATTTTCACAAGAAATAGCTAATAGGGATTCTTCAATTAATGATAGAAGTATTTCAATACTAGCAGAAAATATTAAGAATCATAAACTTTCAGTAAAGTTTTCGTCCCTTAATGCTTGTGCAAAAGGTCTGAAAGCAGATCGTGGTACACTTCGATTATATTTACAAGGTAAATCAAACAAACCATACTTTCGAGGTCAATGAAAACTTTCTTATGTCAGTAAGCAACTATAACTTATGTTAAATTAAATATGTATTATTAAGCATAGCCGGTTTATGGAGTAATTCATAAATTTCTTTTCGCTATATGCTGGAAACCCCTTAAGATTTATAAACTAGCTCTTAATATCCGAAATCTTTAGCTACTTTGCGTAGCGAATCAAAGTAGTTTTTTGGTAGCTAGAAGTAGTAACATATATAAATATATTGGGCAATCAGCAGGAAACTAATGAGTATGCACTTTCTCGACTCTAGCGATTCATAATACTTAAAGAAAGATAAAAGTAGTTTTTAATTAATTAAGAAGAAAATTAAGAATCTCTTCTTTAGGTAGTTGTAGTTGCTTCGCTACAACTACAAGCGCTTGCTTATGAATGCACAATTGCCAGCAGAGTTAGAAAACTATCTTAGTAGGCTCCTCAGAGACTACACGCGAAATACCCTTTCGATACATAAGGAGCAGCTGTTGGTAGTTGTGGTATTTACAACTACAACTACAAGCAGCTGCGGCTGCTTTAGCCGCAGCTGCTGCAGCCACCATACAAAATGAAATAAAGGGTAAAGATATAGTCCAACCTTAACTGAAAGGTTAAGGAGAATTGTATGCCTGGATTAGTAGGTGGATTCGGTAATTATTTTTTACCTATCCATTGTGGTAGCCCAGATATGGCTTTTCCAAGATTAAATAATATTTCGTTTTGGTTATTGCCTCCATCATTAATATTATTATTATTAAGTTCATTAGTTGAAAATGGAGCTGGTACTTACCTGTGCCAGAGTAGTAAGTAATTACTATAAAATACTTCACTGTATGCTGGAAACTCCTAAAGCTAAATCTACTCCGACCTTTTTTACTCTAAAGAGGGCAGTAACAATGATTTAGATATTACAATGGACAATCAGCAGGAAACCAAACTATTTTTTGAATTTAAATTCAAAATAGAAGTAGGATCCTCAGAGACTATACGTGAGGCTCCTTTTAAAAATCAGTAAAGGATGAAGATATAGTCCATAATACATATGAAAGTACGTATTTGGTATAGATTTGTCTTTTACTTCATAGGTAGGTTATTGAAGTAGAAGACTTAAGTCTTCCTTAAATTCCTATTCATTTAATGACTCTTCTGATAATTATTTAGGTAGTTATTTGGCAGGGTTAATTGAAGGTGACGGATCAATTATTGTTCCAAAAACTAATAGGAATCAAAAAGGTAAATTGCTTTACCCTAGGGTAAAAATAACTTTTGTTAAAAAAGATGCACCTTTAGCTCAAAAGATTATGGAAGTAATTAAAGTAGGAACTATAGTGTATCCTAAAGATTCAAACTATCTTGACCTTTTGTTTCAAGAGATTAAATCTATTAAAAATATTGCTGTACTACTTAATGGGAATATGAGGACACCTAAAATTGAAGCTTTACATAGATTAATCGATTGGTTAAATGCCAGAAAAGTTTATGGCACAACAGATGGGGAGCACAAGAAAATATATAAATTAAGTTTAGATAATAGTTGGATTGGTAGTAACCCTTGGTTCTCTGGATTTATTGAATCAGATGGTAATTTTTATTGTGAATTTAAATTAAATTCCGAAAAAATAGCCACCCTAGTTAAAGGTTATATGAGAGTTTCTCAAAAACAATCATATAAAGCAACTACAACTATTTCAAAAAAGAATTCAAATTTATATATAATGGAAAAAATCAGAGAATTTCTTGATGTTAAAAATGTGACTGAAATTCAAAGAAATAAATCTAATTATATAGAATTAGCTTACGAAGTAAGAACTACTAAAAAATTATCTTGTGATATTTTAATTAATTACTTAACAAATTTTCCATTGTTTAGCTCTAAACATCTAGATTTTTTAGATTGAAGTGAAATACATAACATTAGAAAATCTAAAATATATAAATCTTTAGATGGTTCCTCAAAATTAATTTCCCTTAAAAATAACATGAATACTAAAAGAACTCAATTTAATTGAGATTCATTAAATAGATTTTACTGTAAAAATGTAATCAAGGTTAGCAATGATTAAGACTTAATTTTTATTAATAAAAGCTACTTATGACTTATGAGTCGCTACGGTAAAAATATCTATACAATTTGACAGGTTGGACTGTTTATCCTCCTTTAGCAGGTATCCAATCACATTCTGGTGGTTCAGTAGATTTAGCTATTTTTAGTTTACATCTTGCTGGAGTATCTTCTTTATTAGGAGCTATTAATTTTATTAGTACAACATTGAACATGAGAACAAATGGTATGTCTTTACATAAATTACCTTTATTTGTTTGGGCTATATTCATCACTGCAATTTTACTTTTATTATCTTTACCTGTATTAGCTGGTGCTATAACTATGTTATTAACTGATAGAAATTTTAATACTAGTTTCTATGACCCAGCTGGTGGTGGTGATCCGATTTTATATCAACATTTATTCTATTCACCCAACATTACTACTTTTTTATCTTCAATTATCTTAATTAAAAGTCCAGAATTGGCAAAGCCCACTACTAATTTTAATTTTGAACAATTTTATTTTTTCTATAAAGAAAAATATGGTGACAGTAAAGTTCCTTCTTCTAAATTTTTAACCTGGTTAATAGGATTTACGGAAGGAGACGGTTCTTTAGTAATATCAAAAAGAAATAAGGATATGCAATTTGTAATCACTCAATCCACAGAGGATGTAGATATTTTACATCTTATCGTAGAACAATTAGGTTTTGGTAAAGTAATTAAACAAGGGGAAAGAACTTCACGATTTATAGTTCAAGATTTATATAATATGCATTTACTTATTTTATTATTTAATGGAAATATAGTTCTACCTACAAGAAAGAAAATATTTAAAACATTTTTAGAAAATTTTAACCTTAAAGTAAACAATGGGAAAATAAAAAATATGAAATCTATAAGTTATATTCCATCTGAAATTTTACCTAGCTTAAAAGATAGTTGGCTATCTGGGTTTACAGACGCGGAAGGTTGTTTTACTGTATCTTTTTTATCTAATTCTGATGCTTTCAGATTAAGATATATAATTTCTCAGAAAGGAGATGAGAATTTACCAATTTTAAGTCATTTAATATTATTATTTATAGCTGGAAGATTAGAAGCACATTCTAAAAAATCTAATTACTCCTACATTTTATCCGGAAATAAAAATTGTTATAATATATATGGTTATTTTGATAAATTTCCATTAAAGACTAAAAAAGCTTTAAGTTTAAAATTATGGAAAGAAATTCATTTATCAATAAGTCAAAAGGAACATCTTCAATCTGAAACAAGAAAAAATTTAATAGAACTAGCTACAAAAGTAAATTCAATTAAGCGAAAAAGTAAGTAATGTGAATTAACAGGAATACAGGGTATGGTTTAACGGAAAGTTATGAAACTGTAAAGGCAAGTGTTTGCGCTTCGCATCATAAGTAGCTTTTATTTGTGAATAATCGCTATTTATGATAAAGTGGTTTTTAAGACCTGAAACAGTAAACATTACATCTCTTAATTAGATGGTGTACCATATTCTAGTCCAATATATGTTATCGTATATTGCATTTTCTGACGAGGAAATGGAATTTCATTATTTAAAGTGAAATTTGGCAATGCTAGTGAAAACGGTCAAAGCTTCCTAAGCAAGACCGTCGGCTACCTATTATTATATTCTAGGAGTCGCTACAGACTGGGTCACTGGTGGGTGCAATTTATCTCTGTTAAAAATAAAAGCTACTTAGCGTAGCAGAATCATATATATCTTTATTTTTGGTATAGTCGTTTGTTATCAAATCATAATATTTATATCTTTATTTTTTATCCTATTAAATAAGGTAAAGACTTATGGTAGGCTTGCAGATAAAAAGTGCTTAATGTACAGTCGGTTTCTTACTTTATTTTCTCTCCCTTAAATTCCATTCTCTGCATTAAATGAGTCCCAATAAAATCTTATGAATCTGCTACGCTAAGTAGCTTTTATTTATTTTTTATCTTTTTAAATAAAAAACTACGTAAAGATTGCTTATTCATAAGCAGAGTCAATTTTCTGTGTAGCATCTAATATTAAGGAGACTAGTATAAATAAAGTTTTAATATTTTATATAATATTAATGCCTCTTATTCAAGGTTTAAAATTAGAGGTAAAGAAATGGGTTCTTTGGTCATCCCGAAGTTTACATTTTAATAATCCCAGGTTTTGGTATAATTAGTCATATCGTATCAACATTTTCAGGTAAACCAATCTTCGGTTACATTGGTATGGTTTATGCTATGTTCTCTATTGGTATATTAGGATTCTTAGTTTGAAGTCACCATATGTTCAGTGTAGGTTTAGATGTGGATACTAGAGCTTATTTTACAGCAGCCACTATGGTTATTGCTGTGCCCACAGGGATAAAAATTTTTTCTTGGTTAGCCACTTTATATGGAGGGAGTTTAAGATATAATACACCTTTATTATTTACTATTGGATTTTTAGCTTTATTCACTATAGGTGGTTTAACTGGAGTTGTTTTAAGTAATGCATCATTGGATGTAGCATTCCACGATACTTATTATGTAGTAGCTCACTTTCATTACGTGTTATCTATGGGAGCTGTATTTGCTCTATTCGCTGGTTTTTATTATTGGAGTCCAAAAATAGTAGGTAAAACAGTTAATGATTTTTTAGGTAAAATCCATTTCTGGACTTTATTTATTGGAGTTAATTTAACTTTCTTTCCTCAACACTTTTTAGGATTGGCGGGTATAATAAACATTAAATACTTTAATAAGGTATGATTTATATTTAAATTTACTTTAGTTTTTTTATTGTGTCTAGCGATTCAGAAAGCAAGTAGTTTTTTACTATCTAATTCATTAGATTTAACTGAAATAATATATAGTGTTTCACCTTTATCTATTTCTTTGAAATATAGAAAAAGTAAAAATCTTAATTTCCCCAACGGTCCACATAAAAAACCTCAATGATTACAAAAACCTGTAAGAATTTATGAAAATCCTAATTATTACAGAAACTTAATAGGTTCTGAAAATAAAAAACATTCAATAATTTATCAATGATTTAATCTTATAACAGGAAAAATGTATGTAGGTAGCGCTTGAAACGGTTCATCTAGACTACTTAGCTATTGAACACCTAGCGTATTGCGAAGAAATTACCCTATTTACAATAACATAAGCTATTATGGAATTCACAATTTTGCTTTAGCTATTTTAGAAGATTTAGGTAGTTCAGGAGAAGTTACAAAAGAATATATACTTTCTAGAGAACAAAAATATTTAGACAAATTATTCCAAAAATATCCTGACTTAGTTATTAACTTATCTAAAGTAGCTGGTTCTACAAAAGGCTATAAACATAGTCCTGCTTTCGGTATAAGTAGAAAAGGTCACTTAAATCCAATGTTTGGTTTAGAAAAATCAAAAGAATTCAAAGAAATGCAATACAAGGACAAAAAAGGTCCTAATAATCCATTATTTGGTAAAATTAAATCCTCTTCTACTTTAGCGAAAATTACTAAAATTGTTTATGTTTATAATTGCTTGGATATGTCTTTAATTGGACAATATTCAACAGTAAATTGCTCTAGACAATTTAAGATGGGAAAAGATACGCTAACTAAATACATTAAAAGTGGTCTACCTTACAAAGGAAAAATATTTAGTAAATAAAAACTTAATTAAAGTATTTTTAAAATAAGAAAATAAAAAACTACTTTGCTTTGCTTAAATAAATAAAATAAAAGCTAATTATGAATCTGCTACGCTAAGTAGCGAATCAAAGAAATAATTATTTAAAATTTACCCGTTTTAGTTAAAATTTGATCAAGTAAAAGACTAAAGCAGAATAGACATAAAAAAATTAAAATTTATTGTTTATTATGTTTATTTTTTCTGCGTAGCTTTCTAAGCAAAGCAAAGTAGTTTTTTTATTTTCTATTTCTTATTACTGATTTAAAGTATTTAAATCATGCCCCAAATAGTATACGAATGTTGTATATTATTTGTAAATTGGGTGAATTGCAAGAAAGGCCTATTACTAGGTTAACTTGCAGCTTATCTTGTTACGAAGGATATAATGTGTTTTCATTATAAAGTAACAAGCGAGTTCAACGATTAACGAGTGAGTCACTTCAACAATAATCTCGATACAAGCGCCCAACAATTATATTAGTATAATTGATGACATAATCTGAACCTAATAGTAATATTAGGAAATAGGGTTTAAATTCCCCTATGATAACAAAATTGATGCCCAGAAGAATACCTGATTATCCGGATGCCTTTAGTGGATGGAATACTATTTCTAGTTATGGGTCTTTAGTTTCTGTTATAGCTACAATATTATTTGGATATATAATCTATGATATGTTTGCTAATCAACCTAATACTACCAATAATCCTTGGAATCTAGCTTCTTACTTTACTAGTTTAAATCAAATTGAGAATGAAACTCAAACAGTAAATACCATAGAATGGACATTAGCTAGCCCTATTCCATTTCACGCTTTTAAAATGTTACCTATTCAAGCTGAATATTTTGGCGACTTTAAAACAAAAAATAAAAAAAATGAAAAATAATACATATACACTTAAAACTTCGCTAAATTATAATAAATTAAATAAATTTATTTATAATATTTGAATTTTACAATCTTTTGTTAAGGTAAATAACATCCTAACAATTTTTATTCCTATGTTCGATTTTTTAATAATTGATACTCTAAGCTTAGGAACATTATTTCTAAGCCCATTCTACGAAATTTTCTTAATTTTGCTAATTTTAGGATTAACTATTTCATACTGTATTGGCAAAGCCCACGACTTGCTTGTGCGACTAGAAAATAGTAAGTATATAACATTTTTATTGATAGTTAAATTTAAACTATGTGGTGTTTTACCTATCAATATAAAAATATTTCACTTCAAATTCGAATTTTATTTAATTAATTTAATTAGAAACTGAAGTATAATTTATAATACTATTTATGTAACTGTGTTTTTATTTATAAATTTAATATATTCTATATATATGTTCATTCACAATGGCGAAGCAGGGTGTCTTCTAGATAATTTCTCTTTATTATCAGAATGGTATGTAGGAGGGGATATAGGTACAGATATTCAATTAATAGGTGAGTATCATACTAATCCAGGTACAGATATTCAATTAATAGGTGAGTATCATACTAATCCATATATTAATTTTAGAATTATTAGTGATAATTATAATAAACTAACTAACCAGGGATGGTTACCAGATCCAAAAGATAATTTATTCTTTCAATACGATTCCGAAGATAGTGAAAATGAAGAATATTCTAGTTTAATAGATAAATACAATTTATTTTCATCTGAAAAGGAAGATAAATTAAAACTTTTAGAAATCGATCAAAGCAGAATAACAGTTAAATCAGACCAGAATCAACTATTAGATGAAATTAATTTACTTGCTTGAAACAATTCTTACATGGATGCTTTCGATTATATTAGAAATACTGTAATAAATTATCCTTATTTTGATTCCTTAAAGCCTTTAATAGGTATTTTTAATCAGGAATTTAGTTCCAGAGGTAATTTACCAGTAGATTATACTAAACAACTGGGAACTCCAGAAGACAATCAAACATCGTTAGGATCAGATAATTTAACTATTGGAAATCATACTTTTGAGTGCGTCGATATTTGAAACGTGCAATATCGTGCTATTTTTCCTGCCACTAATGATATGTTACAAAATAAGTATTACCAAGAATTCTCTGATCCATTTATATCTAGTGATTTAGCCCCTGAGAGTGTTCTACCTATTAATCCAGAAAAGATAGTAGTATTCTTTACATTTACCGAATCTTATGAAGAAGGAGAAGCCAATGATAGGTATAAATTCAATTTATTGTTTCCTAGGGAATTAGAAAATAAATTAGCATGGATAGAAAACAATTTAACTAACAAACATGCAGATCAATTTCAGCAATCCCCGGTGCTGTCCTCATTAAAATTGAACAACCTTTTATTCAAAATTCGTCTATGTCATTCTACAGTGATTAACGATATATTAAAAACTTTTATTATTAGACGCCAAGCATTTATGGCTTTAAATGCACTAAAATATGATAGCCAATTTAATACTGTAGACTAAAATAAAAATATAATATAAATTAATAATTAAAATATAAAACTACATTAAATATAATAACTATACCCCCTTTCAAAGCAAAGCAAGTGCCGCTTCTTGTGTGGCAAAGCAAGCGTAGCCTCGCTACGCAGAAGTAGCGAGCTACTTAGCGTAGCAGCGCTACTTAAGAATCAGAGCCATCAGGTAGCTGCTGCTGCTAAAGCGCTGCTGGTAGTTGTAAATACCACAACTACCACTACCAACAACTGCTACGCTTTGCTTCGCCAGGCACAATTGCTAGTAGCGCCACCTCTTCTTAGCAATACCTAGTAATTAGTAATTTTATTTTACTTAGTACACTTGTCTTTAGTTGATGGATCTTTACGTAGTTTTTTTTAGTTTTAATTTTTAATAAATTTTACATTTGTTGTAGCTGCTTTAGCTGCTTTAGCTGCTTTAGCTACTTTAGCTGCTTTAGCTTTTTATAAACAAAGTTGCAATTAGTAAAAACAAAGCAAAACAAAATAAACAAAACAAAACAAAATAAAAATAAATACTAGGATTATCTTTTTACTCTGCTGATGATTTTCATTATCCAACGCTACTTATGATTATAAGATAATCCCCAAAAATAAAAAGCTGCACCCAGTAGCGGCTTATTTTTTGTCTGCGCTTGCTTTGCCAGCAGGTGGCTGCTGTGCTTGTAGTTGTAGTTGTAAATACCACAACTACAACTACCAACAAATGCTAATTCATAAGCTTATTTAGACACACTTGCTAGTAGCTAGCTACGCAGCGGCTGCTAGTTAAACAAGCCGCAGCAACAACTGCTACTTCTTGTGTCTGCGGAGCGATTCTGCTTCGCGAAGGAGCGATGGCTCAGCTGCTTCGCGAAGTAGCTTATTAATAAGCAGCGCTACTTAAGAATCAGAGCCATCGAAGTAGCTTTTATTAATAATACCACTCACAAGTATTAAGATTAAAAATCCAGGCCCTATAAATTGCTAGGTATTATGAATTTTTATAGCAGTAGCCAGCGGGGTAAATAAAACCCTTTAAATAAATTAAAAAACTAATGAATTAAAAGTTATATTATTAATACATTAAATTTGTTCAATATATTATAAACATTTATTATTAAAAGAAGTAAAAAAAATTATAAATTTTTATTAAAAATTAGAATATAGGTATTAATGTTTGCGTAGCTTTTATATTTATTATTATAAATTTTAGCCAAAAAAATGCTTGCATTTTTTGTGTAGCTTTTATTTAAACATAAATGTTCATCAAAAAATGAGTTAAAGACTTTAGCATAATGGTTAATGCAGTTCGCTCATAATGGATATTATAAGGGTTCAACTCCCTTAGGTCTTATATAATATTAAAAGCTACTTCTTGTGTCTTGCTTCTGGCAAAGCAAAGGAGCGATTTATAAGAAGCGAGCTACGCAGCGGCTGCTAGTTACACAAGCCGCAGCAACAACTGCTACTTATGAATCGAAGGAGCAGAATCGCTACTGCTATTTAAGAATCGCTACTAGCAAGTGTGTCTTGCTTCGCCAAGCGGAGCAGTTGTTGGATAATCCTGCGAAGCGATTCTGCTCCTTATTAATCGAAGTAGCTCGCTACAGACACAAAAGAATCGCTTCGCGCTTCTGGCGAAGCAAGACACAACTGCTAACTCATAAGCGGCTCTTTGCTTCTGGTTGGAGTGGTAGTTTTTACAACTACAACTACTTGCTAATAGCCAGGCACAATTGCTAGTAGCTTTTATTAATCCTTGTTGATTAATCCCAGCAGTAAGTAGCTAAAGCAAAAAACAAGCAAAGCTACTTATTTAAGCATTGCTTTTACACAAAAACTAAAGTAAGCTACTTTTTTTATTAATAATAATTTAGAATCACTACTGATTAGAATATATATTAAAGTATTAAAAAACTTTAATAATAATTAATAAGCAGGGGAAATCTGATAATGGTTAATCGGTTATATTTGCAATATAATTATGATAGTTCGAATCTATCTTTCTCCAATAAAATTTAATTGAAAAAATAAAATCTAACAAGTATTATTGCTAATAATCGCTACTTATTTTGCTACTGGCAATTGTGCCTTATTAATAAAAGTAGCGTAGCGAAGCAACTACTCCTTATTAATCGAAGGAGCGTAGCGAAGCAACTGCTTCTTATTAATCGAAGGAGCGCGTAGCGATTCTGCTCCTTATGAAGCTACTTATGAATCAGACACAAGAAGTAGCGAATCGAAGTAGCGAATCATAAGTAGCGAATCATAAGTAGCAATCACAACAAGGCTTGCTTTTTTCTTCTATCAATACTATAAATCTGCTTCGCAACCAGAAGAAAAGCACTTGTGTTAAAACTACTTTTAAGCTTTCAATAATAAAACTTACAATCAAGGCATTGCTAAAATAAACAAAGGGTAACAAATCAAGTAGGATTATCCAGCAAAGCTACGCAGAAAAAATACTTTGATTAAGTTGTGTCTTGCTTCGCCAGAAGCGCGAAGCGCGAAGCGATTCTGCTCCTTATTAATCGAAGAAGCGCGAAGCGATTCTTTTGTGTCAGTAGCGCTTTGCTTCTGGTTGTAGTTGTAGTTTTTACAACTACAGCCACCTGCGTAGCTCGCTACTTATGAATCGCTACTTCGCGAAGTAGAATCGCTACGCAGACACAGTAGCTAATGATAACCAACAATAAAAGTAGCTACAAAAAGAGAGTGTAGTATAATGGTAGTATAGCGGTCTCCAAAACTGTTGGTGGGTGTTCAAATCATCTCGCTCTTGCTAAAAAAAAAATATACAAAATTTATAACTCAATTAACTAATAAAAAATAAGAAAAGCTACGCAAAAAATTAATAAATAAAAGGCTGATTTTCTTATTTATTCTGGTACATTTATTTTTATTCTGCATTTCTAATTCTAATACTTTATCGTAACTAGTAAAAAGAGTAAATAAAGTAAAAAGAGTAAAAAGATAATCCATTATATGCTACTTCTTGTAGTTGTAGTTGTAAATACCACAACTACAACCAGTAGCGTTATGAATAAGCAGTAGTGTCATCAAAGCAAGAAAATAATACTTTTAAGCTTATTATTGGTAGTAATTATTGATTATTAACAAATAAGTAGCTAGCTGTAATATAAATATTATATCCAACTAATAGTAACTAGCGCTAAAAAGACACACTTGCTAGCGCTACTTCGATTAATAAGAAGCAGTTGCTTCGCTACGCTCCTTTGCTTTGCCAGAAGCAAGACACAAGTGCTGCTATTACCTGTTCCCGAAATAACAATAACAATAACAAAAAAATAACAATAACAATAACAATAACAATAAAATAACAATAACAATAACAATAAAATAAAAATAACAATAAAATAATTTTTTTTAGAATTGCAAACGCATTTTATAGTAGTGCCTGCTGCGGCAAAACAAAAAAACAGCAGCTGAAAATAATTAATATAAAAATTACTAATTAATTATTTGTTGGTGGATCCAACTAAATAAATTATAAAAGTAAGTAAATAGATATAATTATAAATAAATATAATAATTTAATAATTAATGTTTTTATATTATAATTATAGTATTAATACATTAGAGGGAGTATCCTAATTGGTTAAGGAGCTTACTTTGGGAGTAAGAAGCTGCGCGTTCGAGTCGTGTCTCCCTCAGTAATTCTGCTACTTATTTGTTAATAATTGCTACGCTACTTATGATTCGCTACTAGCAAAGCAAGGTTTGCTTCTGGCGAAGCAAAGGCACACTTGCTAGCAGCGCTACTTAAGAATCAGAGCCATCGCTACTTATGATTCGCTCCTTCGCGAAGCAGCTGTGCCAGCAGACACAACAACGAGTTAAATCTTTATTATTTAATAATTACATCTTTTTAAACATATACAAACAACAACAGGTCTAATGGCTGAGTGGTTTAAGCGAAGTACTGTTAATACTTTTCACAGAGGTTCAAACCCTCTTTAGGCCTTATAAAAGCTACGCACAAACTTAATCCAGATTTTTGTGTATAAACAAAATCAGATAACCAGTTGTTTTAATTTTTGTCCGTCCTTGCAATAAAACCTCTAAATATTAATTTAATTAATAATAAAAGCTACGCAAACAATTAATAGTAATAATTATAACTTTGTTAATTTGTTATATTGAAAAAAAAAGCACAATATATTCAAAAGTTAATTAGGTAATATTATTGTTTTGTAGTTAGTTCTTAGTAATTAAAGCTACTGGGCTGTTAATTAATAAAACAACTACTGGGATGTTAATTATAATTAATAAAACAAAAGCAAGCCTTGCTTAATAATCAAGCTTGATTAATCCAAATAAGCTGGGGATTAAAGATTAAAGATTAAAGATTAAAGATTAAAGATTAAAAAGCTACTAGCAATTGTGCCTTTGCTTCTGGTTGTAGTTGTAGTTTTTACAACTACAACTACTTGCTAATAGCCAGGCACACTTGCTAGCAGCGCTACTTAAGAATCAGAGCCATCGCTACTTATGATTCGCTCCTTCGCGAAGCAGCTGAGCCATCGCTCCTTAGCGTAGCAGCTGAGCCATCAGACACAATAAGTAGCTTTTATTGTTTGATTCTGTTACGCTAAGTAGCTTTTATTGTATTTGTTATTGTATTTGTTATTGTATTTGTTATTGTATTTGTTATTGTATTTGTTATTGTATTTGTTATTGTATTTGTTATTGTATTTGTTATTGTATTTGAAGGGGTAAAAAAAGAAAAAGCTAGCAAATGCTGCCTAGTCGAAAGATAAAGGCAATTTATAAAAACTACTTTTATTTTTCGATTAAAAAAGCAAGCAAAGTAGTTGTAGGATAATTCATTAAAAGAAATTTTGTCCAGATAAAACAGTAATAGTAAAAGCTCCTTTTCTATTTTTTTTAGTTAATTTAGCCACTTCTAAAAAATTTACTTTTCCAGTAGCAGATGCTCCTTTTTCAAAAATTTTAGTTGTTCTTCTAGGTATAATAGATTCTCTCATTAATCTTCCCGCTATTTTTATATTTAAACCAGAAAGGAAAGCAGGGATATTGTATTGAGGTTCCAATGAATATGAATTTATTTCAGAAGATAGCGTAGCAGTTGTGCCGCCAGCTCTATTACCACCGAATAAATTAGGATCCTTTAAATTTTCCACAGCATTTAAAGAATAAAGATTAGTAATAGCTTTTCTAATATTTTTTCTTCTAACAATTAAAGCTAATAGAGTCACTAAAATATGAGCATCGTTATAATAATGATGTAATCTAATTAATTCAAATTCTACAGGTTTATTAAAAAATAGACTGAAATAATCACAAATTTTTTTAAATCTTAAAGGATATAATTTAGTTAAATTATAATTATTGAATAGATTTAATTTATTTTTTTTTTTATATTGTTTACGAATTAAAATTTTTAATGCTCTACTTTTTTCAATATTAAAGGTTTCTGGATCGAAGGGCTGCTGTGCCGCACCAAAATTTATTGTTTTTGCGTAGCTTTTTTTATTATTATTCTTTATATTCTTCTTAATTAACAAATATTGTGTCCGCGTAGCAGTAGCATTCATAAGTAGTTTGCTATTATATAAATTAAAAACTTTAGGGCTAGGTATACTTAAATAATAAAATAAAGATATAGTAATTTTATCAGGAGTAATCACAAAAGTAGGTTTACTAATTAAAGAGTTAATACTTTTAAAGAAAGCTTTTAAGAAATTATGTATTTCATTACTTGCGAAGTTAATCCAACCAGTACCTTTAATTGGTGGTAATCCTAAGTAGCTTTTATTATTATTATTATTATTATTTATATTATTATTATTTCTTGGAATAGCTATTGTTGTGTCTCCGTAGCCTTCGGAGTAGCCCTCTGGCGAAGCAAGGTTGCAAGCGTAGTGTGTCTGCGTAGCCTTCGAAGAAGCTTTTAATAAAAAGGGATGAAATAAGAGAGAGTAATTTTTATTAAAATTATATTTTAAAATATGATAATTATAAATTAAAAGTCCATTTGTTCTTATATTATAAATACTCATTCTTTTTAAATAATTAAATAATAGAGTATTGTTGTGTAAAAAGTGCAGCTTCTGGTTATTTAATAAATTTTGCCTATTAACTATTTTATTTATTTGTTGTGCTGCGTAGCTTTTATTTTGCAATAAATATTGATGCTGTTGTGTCTGTGTCTGTGTCTGTGTCTGTCCCTGTGTCTGTGTCTGTGTCTGTGTCTGCGTAGCACCAAAAATGGTTGAAAAGGCACCAGAGTAGTCGGAGCGCATCATATTAACTTTATTATTATTATTATTATTTTTATTCTTATTCTTATTATTATTATCATTATTAATAGAATTAGAATAATTATTAATATCATTAATATCGGGTACTGATGTATTATTATTGTAGGCACAAGAAGAAGCAGCAGTTGTGTCTGAAAATGCAGAAGCACTCTTTAGATTCATAATAATAGTAGGGATAACTAAACCAGTACTAGTACAGCTATCCATTCCTAATCTTACAGTTGTGTCTGCGTAGCCTCCGGAGTAGCCTTCGGAGTAGCCTTCGGAGTAGCCCTCTGGCGAAGCAAGGTTGCCTTCTGGCGAAGCAAAGTAGCGCTTTGCTTCAGCATAACAAGGGTCGTCTTGTGCTGCGTAGCTTTTAATATTTAGTTCTGATCTTTCAATATTATTTTGAATAATATAATAAATTTTATTACTAATATTATAATAATTATTTAAAAAAGCTTTAATAGCTAAATCATAAGCAAAAGTATTATTAATAATTGTGCCTAGCGAAGCAGACATAGATAAATTTTCTGCGTAGCTACAATTATTATTATTGGCACTACAAGGCTTGCATTTATTATATAATAAATTAAATCTATTTATAGCATATTCTAAATTACATAATAAATTTTCTATTAATAATATATGTCTATTTAATCTTAAATTAAAAATTTCTACATTAAATGCTTCATCTTCACAAAAAATACCTCTGAAATACTGTAAACCTTCAAAAACTATTAATTTATTTATTTCATCTTGTATCATAATAACTTCATTAGTATAATGTTTATCTAATAGTTGTGCTTTTTGTATATTATTTTTTATTATCGTGTTATCATAAGTAGCTTTTATTGTATTGGAACTATTTTTTATAGTTGTGCCTCCTGCTACGCAGGAGTAGCCTTCGGAGTAGCCTTCGGAGAAGCAGCACTGTGAACCTAAGTAGCTTTTATTCTTATTGTAGTGGGGACTTGTCATATTTTTGTTTTTTATTGTAATTATTTATTTGTATTTTTTATTTGTACTTTTTTTTAATTTGTATTTTTTGAAACATAAGTAGTTTTTTTATTTTTGCGTAGCTTTTTTATTGTGTGCTACTTACGATAAAATTGGCACAATTGCTAGCAGAATCATAGTAGTAAATCTTTTTTTTAAGTAGATTAACAAACAAGAAATGTTTAAAAATAAAAGCTACGCAAAAAATTACAATTACATTTAAAATTACAAATTTAAATATAGTACAATAACAAAAATTATTTTTAATTTATTGTTTCTGCTGGCACAGCTGCTTATTCATAACGCTACTGGTTGTAGTTGTAGTATTTACAACTACAACTACAAGAAATAGCTTTAGAGCACAGCATCTATTATGATTCATAAGTAGCTTTTATTGTACTTGAATAAAACAGAATAGAATAGAAATACAAAGCTTTAAAATTATAATTAATGCTTGTGTATATTATGTCTGGGTAAACATAACAAGATTTAATTATATTCTAATATTATATTAAATAAGCATAAACTAGTGTAATTTTATAGAATCAAAGAATAAGATTTGTTTTATTTATTATTATTATTTTATCTTATTAAATATAATTATATTAGAAAAAATAAAATAATAATAAAATATTAAATTTGATTATTTAATTAATTAATAGGTTTAAGTGATATTTTTTTAAATATAAGCTACTATTTAAATAGTAGTAAACAATTTCTTAATTTAATTTTATTTATTTAAAATTAAATTCTTTAATTTTCTGCTTTTATTTTTATTATTATTTTTACACTAATTTTCTATAATAGTCTATTAAAAATTTGGTTTTTAAAGAGAAAATATAAAAATTTATATTAAAACAAATTCTTGAATAATATTAATCTATTAATCCATTAGTCCTTTAATCCTTTAAAAAATTAACCCACTTATACATTAAGAAATACTACTTATTAATCCAAACTATACTTAGAATGGTAGCGCTGCTCTTGCTTCTGGCAATTGTGCCTTATTAATCAAAGTAGCGAGCTACGCAGCGGCTAAAGCAGCAGCTGCTTCTTCGATTAATAAGGAGCTGATTCGAAGTAGCGATTCTGGCAAAGGAAACAAAAAAAAAACAAACAAACAAAAACAAAACAAAAGCTACGCTTGCTTTGCCACACAAGAAGTAGCGATACTTAAATAGCGATGGCTCTGATTCTTAAGTAGCGCTGCTTATTCATAACGCTACTGGTTGTAGTTTTTACAACTACAAGAACTAGCGATCCATAAGTAGTGAATCATAAGTAGCGTGTCTCTTCTTAGCGTAGTTACGATTAAAAAATAAAGGGGTATTATTAAATAATTATTGTTTTGTTGGACCCAAAATCAATGCTTTTTATTTCTTAGCGTAGCAGTTTCTATTCTATTTTATTATATTCTATTCTATTCTATTTTATTCTATTCTATTATATTGTATTGTATTGTATTGTATTGTATTGTATGAATTTGTATTGTATCGTATTGTATTGTATTGTATTGTATTGTATGAATTTAAATAGCATTCTTTTTGTGGGTTTATAAATAGCCGCTCCAACAATTGCTTGTTGTGCCTGGCGAAGCAAATAACAATATCAGAAACAAATAGTTTTATAGAGTCTCGCAAAGAAAGACACAAGAAACGCTACGCAGAGACGCTACGCAGACACAAGATACGCTACGCAGAGACAAGATACGCTACGCAGAGACAAGATACGCTACGCAGAGACAATACACGCTACGCAGACACAAGTGCTAGTTTGAGAATAATTAGTATTAGTCTTAGTATTAGTATTAATATTAGTATAGTAGCTTTTATTATTTATTCTGTGTTAAAACTAAGATAGCTGAACAAAAGTATATAAATAATAATCTAAATTCACTAAATATAGGGTACAGGTGCCCAGTATCCATTAATACAGGAGCAAAGACTAAGAATAATAAAGAAATTAAACCTATAGTAATATATAAAGAATAAGTAGTTATAATACCAGTATCTAATTTACTAATATTTAGACCACTATTACTTAAACTATTTGCTAATCCATATGGTCCTAATAATTCAATTGCTCCTCTATCTAATTCTTTAGAAATTCTATAACCTAAATTTAAACCGGCGCTAACTAAATAGTGATTATAAATGACATCAAAATAATATTTACCATTTAAGAAACTATATATTTTTCTACCTAAAACCGTATTACTTAAATTAATCAAAAATAAAGGTTGTAAATGATACATAAAAATAGCTATACTTGCTCCAATTAGACTTAAAAAAGCAGGTAATAATTTAATAATAGGATTTAAAGAGAATTCAGCTTCAATAATAGAAATTTTATTAGGATGAGTAAATAATGAATTAGCAAAAAAATCTGATCCTAGACCTACAAATAAATCTGAAAATATATAACCAAAAAATATACTAAATAAGGCTAAAATCAATAGAGGTATAATTACAAATATATTAGATTCATGAGAATTTAAATAAGATTCTTTAGGACCATTAGGATAAGTTAAAAACACTAAACTTATTAATCTAAAACTATAAAAAGCAGTAATTCCTGCTGTAATAGACCCTAAAATATAAGCATACATACCACTAAAACTATATTGCCCAAAAGCTAATTCTAATATTAAATCTTTACTATAAAATCCAGTTAAAAAAGGTGTAGCTAATAAACTTAAACTACCTACTAACATTACTGAAGAAGTAAAAGGTAAAAATTTAATTAATCCACCCATTTTTCTAACATCTTGTTGATCGGCAAAAGAATGGATGACTGCTCCTGCTCCTAAAAATAATAAGGCTTTGAAAAAAGCATGATTTACTGTATGCATTAAAGCTACATTGTATTGACTTAACCCTATAGCCATCATCATATAACCTAATTGAGATATTGTACTAAAAGCAATAATTCTTTTTAAATCATTTTGTAATAAACCACAAGTGGCTGCAAAAAAAGCTGTGGTACTCCCTATTAAAGTTATTAGTAATAAAGCACTTTCACTATATTCTAAGATAGGAGAACTTCTTAATAATAAATAAATACCTGCTGTAACTAGTGTAGCTGCATGTAATAAGGCACTTACAGGTGTAGGAGCCTCCATACTACCGGGTAACCAAGAATGTAAAGGAATATTAGCACTTTTAGCTAAAGCTCCTCCTAATAATAATAAAGATATTATAGTTATAGCTGTTTCATTCATATAAGGAGTTAAAGTAAATACATGAGAATAATTTAATGAACCAAATATTTGAAAGATAGAAAAAAAACCTATACTCAGAAACATATCTCCGCCTCTATTCATTGTAAAAGCTAACATAGCTGCTTTATTTGATTGTATTCTTGTAAAATAATAATTAATTAATAAATAGGATACAACTCCTATTGCTTCCCAACCTATAAACATTACAAAATAATTACCTCCACATATTAAGACTAACATTCCTGCTGTAAATGCTGATAAATAAGAAAAAAATCTTTGAATATGAGGATCTGTAGATAAATAATCTATACTATAGATATGGATTAAGGTTGAACAATAAACTACTGCTAAACCTAAAGATACTGTTAATTGATCAAAATAAAATTCCCAAGAGATATTCATTAACTCAGAATCTATCCAACTTCCTAATTCAATTCTTACCACGGAACCACATAAACCTACCTCATAAAAAGCTATTGTTATTAAAACTGATGTGATTAATAAACTTGTACAAGTTATTATTTGGGAACCTGTTGTTCCTACTTTTCGACCTAAGAATCCTGAAACTAAGCTACCTAATAATGGTAAAATAATTATTGATAAATACATTAACTTCTTAAAGATATTGTTCCTCTTAATCTATAATATGCTACTAATATACTTAAACCTATTACAGATTCTGCTCCTGCTATAGAGATGATATAAATACTAAAGGTTTGACCTACATTATCATCAAAACCAAAGGACATGATTAATATTAAAAGAGTTACTGATAATAACATAATCTCTATGGCGATTATCATTAGAATTATATTTTTTCTATTTAATATAAAACCTAATATCCCTATTAAAAATAATAATAATGAAAGATTCATAATTTTGTTGTGCCTGCGTAGCTTTTTCTTTTTAGTTACGGGTAATAAATGCGCTCTATACTTTTACAATAATATTTATTAAGTATAATTATAAATATTATTCTACATGGACTGGGGATACTTAATACTTAATACTTAATACTTAATACTTAATACTTAATACTTATTGAAGACACTTTCTGTTTTGTTTGCTATTATTGGTTAGCAAGTGTGTCTTTTTAAGCGTAGTTAGCAACATAATCATAATCAATGCTTTTCTGTTAGGAGCGTTGGATAATCCTAATAAGAATAAGAAGCGAGACTTAAAAAAAAGAAGCTTTTTTTAATCTGGGGACTGGTAATTCCATTACTTGTGGTATAATCCTACAAACAAAACCACCAAACCTTAAAGCATAATAATCGACCAAACACTGATTCTTGATTCTTGACTCTTGATTATTGATTTTTGAATCTTTGCGTAGCTTTTTTGATTCTTGATTCTTGAATCCTGATGGGACTAAAAAAAGTAGTGTTGGTTGCTTTTTACTAAAGACTAAAGACTAAAGACTAAAGACTAAATAATAAAGACTAAAGAATAAAGAATAAAGACTAAAGCGCTACCATATGTTGTGGGTAGCGAAGCAATTGTTTTTGTTAAAAAAAATTAAAAGCTACTTATTGTGTAGCAAAGCAAGCGTAGCATCGCTACTTTTATTGTTGGTTGCAGCTGCTGCGGCATTTGCAGCCGCTGCAGCCACCTGGACAAAACTGATTCAGGGATGCTGAGTTTGTATTGATAATTATTTAAATATATAAAAAAAATAATGGTTGGTTTGAGTCACCAGTAAACGATTAAAAAGCAAGCGTTTCTTATTATTATTGTGCCTGCGCTATGCAGACACAACTGCTCGGCTGCTTGTTACACAAGCCGCAGCTGCTTCGATTAATAAGAAGCGGCTCTTGCTTATGAATGCACAATTGCTAGTAGCATTCTGCTAATTAATAAGCGGCTCTATGTAGTTGTAGCGAAGCAACCACAACCAGAAGCAAGCTACGCAGACACAATTGCTAGTAGCAGTGGCACAATCAGAAAGGGTTTTTACTGATATTTAGACCCCGAAGGCTATTTTAATTTGCTAGGAGTGAAGTTAAACTGCAGCAGCAAAAAACAGCGCTGCTGATGCTTTAGCAGCTGCTTTGTTCTGTGTGTTAAAGTTCCAGATATATTTAATAAATAATTTTTTATTGTTATCTTTAAATCTTAATTATAATTTATTTAATAGATTATACTTTAAAAGTTTGTTTTGTATATGGAAACACCTGGACTCGAACCAGGACTTTCCCATTAAAAGTGAGACACTCAAACCGCTCGAGTTCTGCTTCCTCTCTTTTAAATTATTAATATAAAAAAGCTACTTTGATTCTGCTAAGTAGCCAGAAGCAGCTGCTGCTAGTGACACAAGCCGCAGCAGTACAATATATTAGAGGTTATTCTAAATTACTTATTGCTTGCTTATCTAAAAATAAATATAATATATATCATTAATATAAAATTTAAAGTTTAACATTATTTTATTTAATAGTTTATTTATATTTAATAATTTATTTATATTTTTATTAATTTGTTTGTTATGATTAATTATAAATGGATGATAATAGTTATTTTTATCAATTAATTTTTTATTAGTTTGGGTTATAGTAACTGTTACTGATTTAATATTAATATTCAAATCTTTAAAACTCTTAAAAAATCTATTATTTAAATCTCTAAATAAAGTTTCACCTTTACTTAATTTAATTCTGTCATTAAATGGAATTGTATTTCTAGGGATTCCTGATATTATTGAACACTCTATTTTATTCTTATTATAGTCAAAATAGTAGTAACCATATTTTTTTATATCTAAAAAATAACCTTCTTCTATAAATAATCCATCCAATTCGTCTTTCATAGATCCTAATTCTTTATTAATTTGATCTAAAGGTAGTTCTGTTTCAGTAAATATTGAATTTGTATCAGTGTAAACTGTACCTGGATGCAATATAAATGGAATCATATGAATTCTAGCGTAACTAGTTACAGCGCTTGCAATGGCAACATTACTTTTTACTTGTAATTCGAATGATGAATAGTTAGATTCTAATGTTAAATTTAAATCATTAATTAAATTTACATTTACATTATTGTGTATTAGTAATGTACTTATATCTTCATTAATAGTAATAATACTTTTAATAAATTTAGTAGATATGTAATAGTATAAATCTTTATTAAAGATATTAATAGTTTGTATTTGATCTAGTTTTCTACCAAATATACCATATAATGTGTTAAGATGCATTTTAGCAATAAATCTTTGTGGACTATTCTTACTAGCAATCTTTTTAATATTATAGAAATGATTTACATAATCAGTAAATAAATCAACTTTATCAAATTCGTAACCTTCTAATAATTTTATTTGATAACCCCATTTAGATACAGCTTTTAACTCTTCAGAAAAATAAATACCCGTTCAATGACCTATAGGATATATAGTTCTATTACTATTAATATCTTTATATGGTAATATAGGTTTTAATATGTTATCTGGAGTAATTATTTCACATTTTATGAAACCAAAAAAGTCATTTAAATTTATATTATCCATATTCTTATGAATTTGCCGTAACTGATTTGGCATTGGTTTCAACATAGCAAAAGGATATAATGAATTAATATCGTAATATTTACCTTTTTTAATATATTTTTTATAGATATCTGTATGTCCACCAAAATATGACTTTCTAATAAATCTATCCACACTACCTTTTAAAATACTTATATCACTATTTAAAAATTGTTGAATAAATATTTTTAAACTTAGTGATGGACTAGACACTATTGAAGTTATATCTACTTTATAATTGGTAATATATAATAATTGAGCAATTTTTAAGCAATCATATAGAGCTTGAGAATCTTGTAGAGAGTAATTTTTAAATTCATTTAATAATTTATCACTATTTGGGCACAACAATTTATTTACATCATTATAATCAGGATTATAATCATTTAATTTGCCTTCGATCTTAAATTGTTTACATAAATCATTTAATGAAACAGGAAATATCCGATAACTATCTATTCATATGAATTCTTTATTATGTTCTTCTAATTTTAAGCTAATTTTAATAAATCTATTATGATGATCGATCATAGTTTTAATTTGGCAGGGGTGGTATAACTGAGATATGGCCTTAAAGATGAAATATCCATCGAAACTTCCTAAATTGTGTACAAATATATAATTTATTCCTATTTCAGAAACATTTAATAAATAATTAAAAAAATCGTTTCATAAACTCTTATCATTTATGTTAGACACAAGCCGTGATTCGTTGTTTGGTAAGAATAATAGTTTATTATTTGATTCATTACATAAAGTAATAGCTATTGGTGTTTGACTATTATTTTTGTGTGAAGTATTAACGGTTTCAATATCCATAGTCATAAATTTATTTTCCATACCAATCATTACATCTTGATATGATTTAGGTTTAATTACTTTATTATTAGTATGACTAGTCGTAGAGTAATTTCTACTATTAACTTTTTTAGTTAGTTGTGTCGTATTAGTAGTAGCGTTTTTAGTTATCTTAATATTTTTATTTTTTATTAAATCCATGTTAAAAACTCTAACTTTAAAAGTAGGTATTATATCGATATTATAACCGTATTCACCGTAAGTTGTTTCTATGTAATCTTTAACTTTATCCAAATAATTCTCAAAAGTAGTATTATTATCAATATAAACATTATGATGAAAACTTGTTTCTGCGAAGCCACCATCCACTATTGCAGAAACAATAATCACTTTATATTTACCAAAGTTAATAAAATCTTCATTATTTTGTAGCGTATAAAAAATTTCTCTTAATACATCGGTTCTAGGTAATAAATTATTATTAACTATTACAAAACTCATAAAATTACCATTTGGATTTAATTCTTTATGAATAATTTTAACTGGAGTATTAGATTTTTTATTTAAATAGTTAATTAAATTATTTAATAATTTAATAATTATATTTATAAATTTTGTTGTGCCTCCTGCTACGCAGGAGTAGCCTCGCTACGCAGGAGTAGCCTCGCTACGCAGGAGTAGCCTCGCTACGCAGGAGTAGCCTCGCTACGCAGGAGTAGCTAGATATATTTTTTTAACAATTTTTATATTTAATATCTTTTTAGTTACGGGTAATAAACGCGTTCAACAGAACAAGAATTTTGTTCTGTACTTTTAATAATATACAACTTTAAATATAATAATTATAATACCCCTGCTTGCTTCGCTAGCAATTTTATAATTAGAATCAGGTTCAATATGGTTATAAAGTTATAATGCAGAATATAACATTTTAAAGTTCAATTCTTTATGGTACTATCATTATAAAATAATAAATAAAAAGTGATGGAAACGTAAAAATAAAAGAGTTATAAATAAAAGAATTAATGATAAATAAAAAATTCATCACAAAATCTCTTTGTGCTACTCCTGCGTAGCAGGAGGCACAACAAAATTAGTGTTACGCCTTTAATGTTATCTAGTGATTAGAATTAGAATAAAATAGAAAACAGTCAAGATCACAGCCATGAATAAATTATAAAAGTGATTTACTTAAATTCAATTAAAAATGTATTTTTGTTAGCTTTTAAATATAGAAAGGATTTTTGGAAAATGTTAGTTTTTATTGGATATTTTGCTTTTGATTTTGGTTATTTATTTTTTCATTGATAAAATATTTAGTATTATTACTTGAATATTTTAAACAAAAGCAAGCCTTGTTGACATTAATATCATAACAAATTATATTATATGTTTTATGAGTGATAATACTAGTAATACAAGTAGTACTAGTACTGTTACTAATTCTGTTACACAAGGACAAACACAAACTACGACAACTCAGATTATTCATAATGATGGTTCTTGGAGTAATGCTATTAGAAGTCTTTTTATTTATGGTACCGGTGGCTATCGATTATATTTAACTAGAACTGGTAGTCCTGGATCTAGGTTTATGATTGTAGGTAGTAGTATGCTTGCTGATAATATAGGTAGATTTTTAGCTAATTCTGTAAATGATCCTAATTATCTGGTTAATCATTTAAATGCATGAAGATTTAGTTTACTAGGTAATACTCCAGATACAGCTATTGTAAATGTTAGCCAAGGTGATGGTGTAGATCCAGCCATTTCACAAATTCAATCCACAACACAATCACAATCACAAATTAAATCCAGTGACCAATCTCTAGGAAATCCTTTTATTCCAGATAGTAATGGTTTAGAAGATTTTACAAATAAACTAATGGATAATTTAATGCTTTATATTAGACCTATTTTAGAACCTGTACAAGTGAATTCTTCTAATGAATTATTAGCTAATCAAATTTATGGTATAAGCATACTATTATTTGTATTATCTATATTAATAATTGCATTATTAATATTTTTATTAATAAATATAATAGTATTTACTTATAGTGAGAAATTAATAAACTATTTCAGTAATAAATATATTAAATTATATATTAGTATTAATAAAAAATTTATAGGTATAGAAATTTTTTTATTAGGAACTAGCATAATATATTTTATGTATAATTTCACTTACGGTATACATTTTATAGCTACCCACCCTATTATTATAAATTAAATTTAAATTATAAAATCCTTTAATTATATGAATATTTTTTGATAATTATACCCCCCTTAAATTCTGTTAGAATCTCTAACTAAAATTTAAGTCTGTTAAAAGGTTATTAAGCTCAACTCTTAATTATTAAGTAATACCTTATATCTAATTAAGCTCAACACTTTTTTTACCTTATTAATAGCTGTTTATGTCACGATAATCCCTATATAATTATATACCTAAGCAGGTTTATCATTATCCGACGCTGATTAATATTAATATTAATATTAATAAGTAGCGAGGATTATCATTTAAATTAAAATTAAACTGGGTTTGTTTTCTTATTAATCTAATTAGATTAATCAATAATAAGTAGTTAGTAGCTTTAATTACTAATTACTACTTACTAACAACAAAACAATAATCATAATCAAAATAATAATAATATTAATATTAATAATAATAATAATAATTATTATAATAATAATAATAATAATAATAATAATAATAATAAGGTTTGATAACAAGTTGCAGCGCTACTTTGCTTCGCAAGAAGCAAGACACACTTGCTAGTTTTTTACTGCAAGGTATTATTAATCGAGTGGTTGTGCCTAGAAGAGGGAGTTTACGCTAATAACACCAGTTTCTGATTATTAAGAAGCGAGCTAATGATAACCAAGTGCTAAAACATAAGCGGCTCAGAAGAATAGGCACTGCTACGCTAAGCTAGTATTGATTTGTAGTTGTAGTTTTAAATACCACAACTACAACCATCACTTGCGCAGTAAAAATTGAATATAGGATTAATCCTAGTTTTTAAATACCTAAAAGGGGTGCTAATTAATAAGTAGCTTTGATAATCAGGATATTTATTGTTGGATAATGATAATCCTAGCAAGGGGTATAATTAGACTAGCTTAGCGTAGCAGTACCTATTTTTTAATATATAATATAGGATAATTAAGAATAAGAAAGCTTATTTATTTTTTTTTTTACAATAATAGTGTAGTGTAGCTTCGCTAAAACAACTGCTTAATTTTCAATAGTAAATAGTAGTAGCTTCTGTGCCTAATAAGTAGCGATTATTTTTGTGTCTGATGGCTCTTGTGGTATGTAGTAGTAGTTGTAGCGAAGCAACTACAACTACAACTACAACCAGTAGCGCTGCTTATTCATAACGCTACTGTCGTAGCAAGAAGTAGCGTAGCGCTACTTATATCTAAGAGATAGAATAAGCAAGGTAGTTTGAGGTAATGATTGCTTTGCTCCGCCAGAAGCAGCCACAAAAATATAAACATTTACTGGAATTAATTATTTTTATTAGATCTAGAAATTATAATAGTAGCAAACATAGCTAATAATAAAATTACACTTAATATTATTAATAAAATAGCCCCATAAGTATACAAACCATGACCTAAAACTTCAATTTGTTGAAAATCTGTGATTAAAACATCAGCATACAATGTAGAGGTTAAAAAATTATTATTAATAATTGAATGAATTAAATTTATAGAGATAAGATTAGACTCTGATAAAAGACTATTAAAATAAGTTATTTTATCTAATAAAAAAGAAGGCACAAGTGCAGGAACATTATTAAAATTAAATGGAATAATTGTAAATATAATAAATATAAATAAGGAACCTATTGCAAGAGCTAAAGGTAAATTTTTTGTATATTGAGTACCAGTTTCTAAGATATCTGTTAATTTCACGTTAATCATCATAATTACAAATAAAAATAATACAGCTATAGCTCCTACATATATTACTATATAAGAAATACCTACAAAATTTATTCCTATAATTATTAAATATCCGGCTGCTTGTACAAAAGTAGAGATTAAAAAGATCACTGAGATTACAGGATTTTTAGAAGTTATTGTAAAGATACTAGAGATTAAGGTTCCAAGGGCTAATACATTTATAAAAAGAGTTTTCATATTTTTTTTTTTTTTTCTTATCGCCTGCTAATTTTTATTATATAATTTAATTTCTTTATTTTTTCCCATTTACTTTTTTATTTTTAAATATATAATTTATATTTTTATTATTAGCTCTATTATAATATAAATTATATATTAATTTTTTGATTCTGCTACGCTTATGAATGACACTGTTACTTATGAATCAGAAGTAGCTTTTTTAAAAATTTTTTTATAATACCATTTGTTGTGCATTCATAAGCTTATATTGTTGAATAATGATAATCCTAATATGTATAAGAAGCTCAAACTTATTAATATTAATCGCTACTTTGCGTAGCTTTTATTATTAATAATACCACTCAGCTGCTTCGCGGAGAATCAATGAATTTGTAGCGAAGCAACTACTCAATAGTCAATAAAAAAAATTTATTTTAAGTTTTTAATTTATTTTTAGTAGCTTTTTTAGAATAGAATTATTTATAACCCAGAAATTAAAATAAAATTAAAATATAATAGATCAAAGGCTTAAAACAAAAGTTATTTTACTTTAACTCTAATTAATTAGTAAACTTCATTAATTACCTTTTATTAAAATTGTTATATGAATAAAATAATTAAAGATAATAGTAATAATACAATATTTAATTTTTTAAATAAAAAAAAAAACTATTTCTATCTAATCACAAAAAATAAAATTTATTGTTGTGCGAAGCTCGCTACTTAATAATCGCTCCGCTACTTCGCAGGTGGCTGTAGTGGTAGTTGTAGTTGTAGCAACTACAACTACAACTACAACTACCACTGCAACCTACAGCTGCTTCTTATTAGGCTACGGTTGCTTTGCCACACAAGAAGTAGCAATTGTTGGAGTGGCTACTTAGTAATCAACCAACTCTATTGTTTTATTATTATTATTATAATTATTATTATTATTATTATTCATAAATAAATAAATAAATATAACAAAAGGTTGCAGGTTTAACCTAGAAATAGTGACCTTTAATATTTTAATATTAATTTAAAGAAATTAATTTAATAACTAAAATAAAAAGGCAGGATGACTATGCATACTAAAAAATATTTGTGTAAGGAGTGCTAGCTATAATTATTAATTAATAATTAATAATTAATAATTAATTGTACCCAAGCAAGCAATTAACCGTTTTATTGTGCATTTATTATCTTAATTCTTATTTTACTAGCGATTCATAAAGCAAGTTTTTGTTTTGAACAGGAGCCCTCCTAGCAAGTGTGCCTTGCTTCTTTGTAGTTGTAGTTGTAGTTGTGGTTTTTACAACTACAACCAGAAGCAAAGTAATAAATAATAATAAGTTTTTTTTTTTTGTTTTTTTTCCAAAGAAAAGAAAGTAAGTGGCTATTAGCCTTTATAAAAAATAAAAAGCTTTTTATTCCTTTTTGTTGTTGGATAATGATAATGATAATTTAAATGATAATGAAAATTTAAATGATAATGATAATGATAATGATAATCCTTACAAGTAATGTTATAGTAGCTGCGGCTTGTGTAACAAGCAGCCAATTAATTGTGTAGCAAAGCAAGCGTAGTTTTTTTGTGAATAGCCAACCCAGTTTGGTTGCAACTAGCAATAGTTATTTATTTATTTTTATTATTATAAAACTTTATTGTGCCTGCTGCGGTATTTACAGCAGCTGCTTATTCATAACGCTACTGGTTGTAGTTTTTACTACTACTTGCTAATAGCCAGGCACACTTGCTAGCAGAAGTAGCACGTAGTTTTTTTCTAGTGTGGTTGTTTGTTATTATTACTACTTATTAATAAAGCAGCCCTAGTTGTATTAAAAAAGTAACACCACACCAAGCCTTAGATATAAGTAGCACCAAATGATCACCAGCATTTTATTTAGCTGCTTCTTCTGCTAGCAAGTGTGCATTCATAAGCAAGCGTTATGAATAAGCAGAATCGAAGTAGCGAATCTGCTCCTTCGCTTATGAATAAGCAGAATAGAAGTAGCGATTAATAAGTAGCTTTTAATCTTATATTTATTCCTTTTAAAATTAAATTTTTTATTAACAGTATTGTTAGATATAAATCTTATTTGCTTACGTTAGATAGTGTCTTGCTTCGCCAGAAATTGTTTATAGTAATATGAGTCATGATATATCTAGACTTAACTGGAATTTTCCAATTTCTAATTATGTAGAAAATATACCATCTATAAATCATATAAATAATGTTTATAATAGCTTAGGTATAACAGACTATAATTATTATATTTAGAATATATCTCAAAATTCGCAAGTATTACATACTATTTTAGATAAAAACTCACAATTACAATCTAATACTTCTTCTCTTTTTTTAGCGGATATTGTCTATCAAAATTCGCAATTATTTGCAGACTTCTCAGAAGAAGTATTAAAAAGATTTTTTAAATTATCCTTACCTTTAGCTATATCTGTATTATTATTAGGTGGTACTTACTTATTGGAAAATGTTAACCTAGTTAATGTAGTTGCAATAGGAGCATAACTTTGTTTAATTATGCGAATTATTTCGTAAAGTGATGCTATTTTTTTTTTAGCTACTTATTAATCAGGAATATAAAACAACAAATTTATATAAAGTTATAACTATTTAGACCGGATTTATAACTTATTATTATTCTTATACTTATACTTAGTAAAGGGTCTTTTAAAAATAAAATAAAAATTAATGCAAAAAACTACATACAATCAAAAAAATAAATGGATTTACTTTTCTTATAAAATAGATTCTCAAATATTAACCGAGAATCAAATATCTTTAGCATTAGATAATTTTAATTCTCAAGAACTATTGCCTTTATTAGAATCATATAATAAAAGCTACGCAGACACAAGAGATAAAGATAATTTAAAATTATTAATAATTTTCAAAATTAAAACAGTTAATCAACAAAGAAGAACTATTTCTTATATGCAAACATTAGGAATTAGAGAATTTAACCAATTATATGAAATCTTTTCAGAGTATTGGAATTTAAAAACAGAAGATTATTATTTAGCTGCAATATCTGAAATAACCTTTACATATAAAATAGTTGGGCTTCGCAGAAACATGTAATAACTATAATGAATTACCTTCTAAATTACATAGAGCTGAAGACAAAGTTAAAAGTATAATTGATGCTAAAGGTCAAAAAATATAAAATAATTTAAATCATTTTATGCGTAGCTTTTGGAGGTTATAAATTACCTCTAACAATGGATATCACAACTTGGGGAGATTGTTACTTTATAAATGAACGTCAAATAATTGTTTATAAAAAATCAAGTTCTTTAGAATATCATATTAATCGAAAAAGAAGATAAAAGTAGTTTTTTTTTTATTAATAAGTTTTCTTATTTGTATCTAAAGAATTAGTTAATTTATTATTAAATACAATAATATAGAGTTAAGAAGGAATTGAACCTTAAAATGAGACTTTGCAGGTCTACTACAGAAACCATCTGTAAACTTAACCCTTTAACATTTATTTCTTTATTAATAAGCAGCTATTTTATCTTTAATTGTAATTGTTTTAATAAATACTTACTGATTAATATTGTGTTAATCTCTAGATTATTATAATTATACCGAAGAATGCTAAGATAATTATAATTATAATTATTATAAAAAATATCGGGTTTGATTAGCACTTGAATTATAATAAGCTACAACTACTTATTATTGTTTGTTGTGCCTGATCCTGCTTCGCTTGCTTTGCTAGTAGCGATGGCTCTTGTGGTATGTAGTAGCAGTTGTAGCGAAGCAACTACAACTACAACTACAACCAGTAGCGCTGCTACTTCGATTCTGCTCCTTATTCATGACACAAGAAGTAGCCTTCGAAGTAGCGATAAGTAGTTCAATCACTACAATATTTATTCTTAGAGAAATAATTTTCTTAATCAATTGATTTGCTAGTAAATTTATTAAGCATTAGTTGTTGATGGATTCTATAAAAAGAAACTACTTTTATCTTTTTTTAAGTATCGCTTGCTGTGCCACACAAGCTTTGTTTGCTTTTTTATTTTTTTTTTGTAGTTGTAAATACAACTACTACAACTATTTATCTACTTAGCGATGACTATTCTAGGTAAAAACAATAAAAACAAAAACAAACACAAAAACAAATAAGAAGCTGTATATAATACTACGCTAAAGAAGTAGCAGAAAATTTTGAGTGTTCTAAGGTTAATTATAAAAATAAGTGACCAAATATTGTCTTGCTTCTAGCAATTGTGCTACTTATAGCATTAATCAAAGTAGCGATCCTGCTCCTTATTATTATTATGGCCATACAATAAGTAGCTTTTAAAAAATAAGGGAAGCAACTGAATCATAAGTAGCATAACCGTTTATTTTCTTACTTTAGCAATGTTGCCTAACTTTAATAAAAAAATAAAGCTACCCACTCATTATGATAAAGAATTATAATAGCAGTTTGTTTCTAGATGGCTAGCTATTATTGGTTGCTAATCAAACCCTTGATTAATATTAATAAAAGCAAGTACACCGATAATAATTAAAACCATTGAAGAAGCAGCTTTTATTATGAATATGAATAAAAATAATAATAATAATAATAATAATCCTATCCTAATAAGGTAATTATTATTAAAATAATTATAATTATAACTATAATTAAGCAAGCAAATGTGTATTAATTTTAATAACTCACCTGTACCCGATAAGTAGCTAGCTTTAGCATAAAAATAAGAGGCTACGCTACTTCTTGCTCCTAAATAAGTAGCGTTATGAATAAGCAGCGCTACTGGTTGTAGTTGTAGTTGTAGTTGCTTCGCTACAACTACTACTACATACCACAAGAGCCATCAGACACAAAAATAATCGCTACCTGTACCTGTACCCGCTACGCAGAGTAGCTATATAATGCACAATAATAAAATTAAAGTATATTAAAAACATATTGCTAGCTATTGTTGGTAGCAGCTAAAGCGCTGATTATTAAAGCTACTCTAGCAAACAATAATTAATTAGGAAGTAGAGTAATCGAAACTCTGTCTATAATGTGTAAAATTACTGCTATACCACTCAGCTAACCTCCTTTATTGGTTTTAAGTACTTGCTGTAGTTATTATAATTATATATAATTATAATAACCACAACCAATTTAATAACTAATAAAAAGCTTATTATTTGTTTGGCAAAGCAAGCGTAGCTTTTTTGTTTATTTTTGTTTTACCCTGAATAGCCTTCGCTATGAAGGTAATTTGGTGCATCACAGCTTTTTATTAGTTACTAACAAAGTAGTTGTAAGTAGCTAAAGCAACTAACAAACAACAAACAACTAGTCTATTTTAATTAATATATGCTTTATATCATATTAAGTTTAAATGCTTTTATCTATTTAAAAATAAGTTTTAATGCTATTATTAATTTGTTGTTTTATATTCCTGTGTAGCGATCCTGCTTATTCATAAGCGAAGGAGCGATTCTGCTACTAGCAATTGTGCCTCCTTCGGAATAGTTGTAGTTGTAGTTGTAGCGAAGCAACTACAACTACAACTACAACTACAACTACAACTACAACTACAACTACAATTACAACCAGAAGCAAAGCGGAGCAGAATCGAAGTAGCGATGGTGGCTTTAGCTAATGATAACCAACAACTGCTCCTTATTAATAAGACACGCTTGCTTATGAATGCACACTTGCTAGCAGAAGTAGCTTTAAGAAAAAAGAAAGTTTTTAGCAATTAATATAATGCTAATTGTTAATTTGTTATCTTTTTTATGGATTTATTTATTTATATTATATAGTTGTGTGGTGGCTGCTGCTACTAAAGCGCTGCTTGTAGTTGTAGTTGTAAAAACCACAACTACAACTACAACTACAAAGAAGCAAGGCACACTTGCTAAAGGTAGGGGGTTTAAATTAAAATTATTTATTTTCCAGCAGCACTTTCCAGTACAGCTACCTTGCTATGACTTTTGAGATGTTACTCAAAAGGGTTAACTGATACTATTTAACTTAATAAAGGAGTTAAAATTTAAAATTTATTAATTAAATTTATTTTAAATATAAAATAAGTAATTAAATAAAACAAAACTAAACTTTATTCAAGTATTAACATCGTGGCAGTTTCCCCCGTTCCGAGCTTCTCCCCAGCGACAGACAGTTAGTTCATCACGAATTCAATCTTCACCGTTGCGCTTGTGATCAACGATTACTCGAAATTCCTTCTTCATGTCACCGAATTTCAGGTGACAATTCGTCTAATAAAATTAATTATTTAACTTTCTTTAATGATTAGCTATTAGTTTAAACTTTATATATTAAATTTAAATCAAATTAAAAATTTAATATAGTTTATATTTTTAGCGTCACTTTGTAAAAGTTTTTGTGGCACGTCTATAGCCCAGTTCATGAGGGCCATAACGACTTGTCTTAGTCCCAAATGAAAATATTTAGTAATCACAAATTTGTTAAGTATAAATTAACAACAGGGATTGCGTCCGTTAGTGGAGTTAACCTAACTTTTCACAACACGGACTGACGACAGCCATGCAACACCTGTAAACGAATTACCAATATTTTTAATATTAATAATTACTCAATCATTTTATTGAGTAATTTTATTTAAATTAATGCTACTAATACCTAAGAAATAAAATAAAATAAAGTATTATTCTATTTTATTTTATTTCTGAAATAATATTAAATAACACATAGCACTTATTACTAGTAAAGCTTAGCATTTATTTTATTAAAGCAAAGCAAGCAATAGATGCTTTACATTAAAATAAATTTTACTCAAAAAATTTTGGATATACAAGAACTGGTAAGATTTTACGCGTGCTCTCGTATTAAATAACATGCTTCACTTCGTTTGCTTCGAGACCGACTAATTTTTTTGGTTTCAGTTTTGCAACCGTACTCTCAAGGCGGAATGGTTATCGCGTTAACATTGTTACCAGTTTCTAATAAACTAACTAAACTACCATTCATCGTTGACAGTGAGAGGTACCTGGGTATCTAATCCTATTTCCTCTTCTCACCTTCGTTTCTCAGCGTCAATCTTTAGTAGATAAAAAGCTTTCACCTTTAGTATTCCACTTAGTTTCTTAGAATATCAGCCCTTCTCTAAGCATTATTCGGTTTATCCCCTATAAGATTCTAGCTTTAATTAATCCAATATTTACTGTATTTAACAAATATATATAAATTTATTTCTTTTTAAATTAAAAATAAAATAAAATAAAATAAACTAAATTTTGTTAATATAGACAGAGCTATTTTAAATGTTGAACTTTCAAAGCAGCCTACACACCCTTTACGCCTTATTAAGACGACTAACGTTCGCGTTTCTGGTCTTACCGAGTCTTCTGGCACCAGTTATTTGGACAACACTTTTAGTAAGGTGACATCATTTTTTTCCCTTACGTTATCACAAATACCATTACACTTAAATGAATTTGTGATTTCAGTTAGCTAGTTCACTCTTGCGAGCATTGACTAATATTCTTGACTGCAGATTGCTATGCAATTTGGGGCTTTTCATTCCCAATGTGGCCATTTGCTCTTTCAAACGTGGCTATTGATCGTAGGCTTGGTAGGCCTTTACCCTACCAACTACCATTAAACAAAATAAATCAACTCTTATAGCGGAAAATTTCCTTTATTATAATTAGCTAAATTATGCTTTACCCATTATTTTTGTCTTATTAATATTTATAATACTTGCTAGTCAAATTTAATGAAATATTCTTTCTATATAATTTATTGTGTCTGTTATAGTACCTTTCTTTTTATTAGTTAAATTAAAAGTTTATATATTTTATTATTTTATATATGAAAAAAATACTTGCGTTAGCCAGTAAAACTATCCCCTATCTAAGGAGTCTATTAGGTATCTAATTTACCATTACTCACCTTTACACCTTGTTCTTTTTATTTGGCTATTTTATTTTTTTTTTAATTTATAAATAAAATTGTAAATTATTATGAACAACGATTTGCATGTCTTAAAACTACTGAAAAACGTTCAATCAGAACCAAAATTAAATTCATACCGTTATTTTAACCATTTAGGTTGTATTTTATTTGCTCTACGCAATTTTTCTATATCTTCTTTTAAGTTTATTTTTTATTTTATTTTATTTTATTTTATTTTATTTTATTTTATTTTATTTTATTTAATATGAGCCGCTAAAATTTTTTAATATGATTATACACTTTTACAAAACTATCAATATTTTCAGCTAAATGATCACTAAAAAAAATATTTATAAATTTAATCCAGATTAAGCATATAAAGACAAATACAATTAAATAATCTGTATATTTATCTACAGTATTAAATGCTTTATTTAAACTTACATTTTCATCGTTAATACTTTCAACTTCTTTATTTAAACTTACATTTTCATCGTTAATACTTTCAACTTCTTTATTTTTAATATATTTATTTTTTAATTTTAAAATTAATCCTTTTAATTTTCTATTTAAATATTTTCTAAATAATAGTGAGAACAAACTTAAAATTAAACTAAATTCTATGTAATTTAAATAACATAAACCATTAACCATCAGAATTAAAGGTATTTCACTCTCTTCTAAGACAGAGTGAATAAAGCCGCTATTAAAATTAGAAGGTAAATTTCTTGTATTAAATATAGACACATCGAATATATATAAGATTAAACCAATTATAAATAAAAAACTATTAATAAAAACAAATTTTTGTAGAATTTTAATAAATTTATTATTAGAAAGTTTAAAGTTATCAGAAATAAACATAGATACAGCAAAAAAAATTTTAGTAAATATAAATATTTGGAAAGTATTATTTCCTTTTAAATCTCAAAGGTACCAATAAATTAGAATCAAAAAAAAATATGATATAATATTAATTACCATATTATTGTACCTAGCTAACGCAAGTAGTTTTTCTTTAGAGAAGTACCTACTATTTAGAAGCATACTAACGAATTCCTTGCATTTATTAATTATAGATGCTAAAATTCTTTTCAAAAATATTTTTAATTTCATCATTGTTTTTTTTAATTATTAATTTAAATTATTGTTTTTATTATTATTATTTATTTTTTAAATCAATAAATAAAATAATTTATTAAACTCTAATTTGTTTCTAAATACCAAGTAATCATTATTGTTCTCTAATCAAATAATTATTATTATTTGTAATAAGAAGTCAATATGAAGGTAATAAAAACTACGTAGGATAGCACTTTATTTAATTGATAATAAGCTAAAAATATAATGAAGACTCGTCGGTCAAAAATTATTTTTGTACTTAATTTAAAGGACACTTACATTATATTTTTTAGTTGTACTATTAATATTAATAATAATAATAATAAATAGCGTCAATAAACAAAACTACTATAATTTTTTGCGTAGCTTTTTTTTAACATAAAAATGTTAATTAGTTGGTTGCTTCAAATTGTTGTGTCTGCGTAGCGTCTCTGCGTAGCGTGTCTTGTGTCTTGTCTCTGCGTAGCGTGTGTTGTGTTATAAGGCACTGATTATTTATATCACTGATTAATTATAATAAATAATTAATCAGTCTATAAGTAAAATTAAAATAGAAATAACATTTCAATAGATTGGTATCTAGCAGTAATAATTAGTTTTATTTTTCTGCTTAGCGATTCTGATCCGCTTTGCTTATAATTAAGGAAAAATTTTGCTAGTAGCGATGGCTCAGCTGCTTCGCTTTGCTTCTAATTAAGGCACAATTGCTAGTAGCGAACCTGCTCCTTATTAAGCTACGCTTGCTTTGCCACACAAGAAGTAGCGATCCTGCTACGCTTTGCTTCGCAAGAAGCAAAGCGAAGCAGAATAAGACACAAGAAGTAGCGATTTAAATGTATTATTTATTTAATATAGAGTAAGAAAGCATTATCTATTATTTGAGTTGTTATACGTAGTTTTTAATTTAGATCTTTATTATAAATACGGGCACTGTCGGATTCGAACCGACGACTTTTTTTAAAAGTACTCGTTTTCAAGACGAGGGCCATAAACCAGACTCGACCAAATGCCCTTAATATTATTTTTTTAATTCTTTGCGTAGCTTTGATACTCTCCTAGCGAAGCAAACTACTTTTATCTTTCTTATGAGATAAGAGGTGGCGCTACTTAAAAATTAAATATTTATATTTAATTTATAAGTAGCGAATCATAAGTAGCGATGGCTCAGCTGCTTCGCTTTGCTTCTGGTTGTAGTTTTTACAACTACTTGCTAATAGCCAGCCACACTTGCTAGTAGCGAGCTACGCAGCGGCTAAAGCAGCAACAGCTGCTTCTTATTTTTATTATGGCCACACAAGAAGTAGCGATTCTTTTGTGTCTGTAGCTAGCTAATGAGAACCAAGTGCTAATTAATAAGCTAAGCTAGACACAATAGTAGCTTTTATTTAATTCTTCTTATATGTTAAATTTTGTAGTTTACGTAGATAAATAATTGTGCCCAATCTTTAGCTACTTTGTATATTAATTAGCAGCGCTACTGGTTGTAGCGAAGCATACTACAAGAGCCATCAAAGTAATTGTGTAGCAAAGCAAGCGTAGTTTTTTCATAAAGCGCTGCTAGTATTTCTTAATCTTATTATCAAAGCTACTTATTAATATTAATCAAGGGTTGGATACTTATTAATAATACAACTAGTCCAGTTAAAAATAGAAATTGTGCCTATTTAGGTATAAAAAGATATTTTTTATTTTCCCTTCGCTACTTATATATAAGGAACAGGTGCTAGCAATAGTTTGGTTATTACGGAATAAAGGCGAGTCGAACGCCCAAGGGCACTACCCAGACGATTAGCAATCGTGTTATCTTACCAATGACGATTATTCCTTCATAAGGATGAATTATAATAAATCTTATTAATAAAAAACAAGATTTAAGATTTAGAATTTAAAAGCTACTTCTGGTTTGGCAAAGCAAGCGCAGCCTCATAAGGAGCTGAATCGATTATCGCTTCGCAGGATATAATAAAGACTTAAATTAAAAAAACTTTCTTTAATTAAATAGAAATAATAGCACTCCTGCTGGCACAGCTGCTACTTCTTGTAGTTGTAGTTGTAGTTGTAAAAACTACAACCAGTATCGTTATGAATAAGCAGCGCTACTGGTTGTAGTTGTAGTTGTAGTTGCTTCGCTACAACTACTACTACATACTACAAGAGCCATCGAAGTAGCGATTATTCACAAATAAGTAGCAATTCTGGGTACAATAATTAGTATTAGATTAATATACTAATATTATAGGGGGTGTATTTTATTTTGTTTGCTTATTAATATTAATAAATAAACTGAAAGCAAAATTGGTATATAATTAGCTTTTTATTTTAAGCTAGTCTTGTTTTCTGTTATTATATTTTATTTATTAATTATAAATTTATTGTAAGATATAAAAATAAGTTTTTATTGTATTAATTTTTATTGTATTATTTTTTATTGTATTAATTTTTATTGTATTAATTTTTATTGTATTAATTTGTAGCCAGCTTTATAATTAAGCTAGCTATGCAATGCTTTTTATTAATTTAATCAGAGAAGCGTTTGTATTCTATTTCTATTAAATTAGATTTTTTTACTTAATTTAGTAATATAAATTCTAATTACTTGTTGAAATGTAAATTGAGGTAAGATATATTTAGAAAAGATATATACTATAGAAAATAATATTATAAATGAGAATATTATTTGATTAAAAAAGAAATATGGAATTAATTGAGGCATATATATTTAATTGTGTGTGTGGCTCTATATTCAGTCTTCCTTAGTTATTTTTGCATTTATTCTATTATATTATTAATTTAGTTAATTTAATTTTTTATTTTTATTTAGCTTAGGATACATAATCCAACCTTTGCTCTTTTAGAATATTAAATTATTTTATATAAATTAAATTTGTTGTGTCTGCTGGCACAGCTGCTACGCTAAGTAGCGATGGCTCTGATTCTTAAGTAGCGCTGCTACGCTAAGTAGTGATGGCTCTGATTCTTAAGTAGCGCTGCTACGCTAAGTAGCGATGGCTCTGATTCTTAAGTAGCGCTGCTAGCAAGTGTGCCTTTGCTTCGCCAGAAGCAAACCTTGCTTTGCTAGTAGCGAGCTACGCAGCGGCTGCTAGTTACACAAGCCGCAGCAGCTGCTTATTCATAACGCTACTGGCGTAACAAGAAGTAGCGCTGCGGTATTTACAGCAGTTGCTAATTCATAAGCGGCTCTTGCTTTGCTAGAAGCTTTTACTTTTTTTATTTTTTTAGAATAAATAATTGCAGCTATAAATATAAATGCAAAAATAATTTAAATGGATTATTAATTTAATTAAAAATTAATATAATGAACAAAAAAGAACTATCTCTGCCTTTATTTATTATTATTATTATCATAGTCATGATTATAATAATAAGAAAATAAAAGCCTTTATATTAATGAAATTATTTTTTTAATATAATATTAATGAGATATGGAGGGTGTCTTAATTAAACGTATAATTAAATTAGTGTGTCTTGTGTGGAATCTAAAGAGTGCTTGTAGTTGTAGTTGTAGTTGTAGTTGTAGTTGTAGTTGTAGTTGTAGTTGTAGTGGTAGTTGTAGTTGTAGATGTAAATACCACAACTACAACTACCAACAATAATACTTTCTTCCAATACAAATAACTTATAATAATAAATAATTATAAAATGTAAGGTATTAATAATAAAGACAATATTTAACATTTAATGAAGCTGTTTATTCTATTAAATTATTTTATACCTTTTTAAATTATTAGATATTACATTGGATGCTAAAGCCCAGCAATTGTGCATTCATAAGCAAGTAGTAGCCTTTTTTTCTTCTCTAGCTTAGCGTAGCTGTGCCTTAGATATAAGTAGCAGTAGCAATTATTTTTGTGTCTGCGTAGCAAGCAATTGTGCCTTAATTAGAAGCAAAGCGCTACTTATATCGCTCCTGGTTGTAAAAACCACGCTACGCAGATATAGAATAAGCAAGTAGTTCTTTATTTAATGGGATAAAAATAAATATAAACAAATTAAGATAAATAATACAAATAATTATAATAAAAATATAAAATAATTATTTAAATGTTCAATGTTTACGAGTAATCAGATTCGAACTGATGATGTCTACTTGGAAGGTAGAAGCTATACCACTTAACTATACTCGCTAAATAAAGATTTTATTGTTTTAATAATTATGCAATTAAAAAAGCTACTTATTTTAAATTTTTATAACTATTGTTAATTATAACTAAAATTAATGCAATGCTAGTTACATTAGCGAATTGCTTATTTGCTTATTTGCTTATTTGCTTATTTGCTTATTTGCTTATTTGCTTATTTGCTTCTGGCGAAGCAAATAAGCAAAGTAGCACTTTAATTTTTAGTGTCCAATAATAATAATAGAGCCTAGTTGTGCTTGATGGTTGATTGTGCATCAAAGATTTTTGTTAGAATCAAGCAGCCCCAGTACTATAAATTCAGTTTGAGCAAGCTTCGCTACTGAAGAATCGCTACTTCTGCTAGCAATTGTGGCTGGCTATTAGCAAGTAGTTGTAAAAACTACAACCAGAAGCAAAGCAGTGTCATTAATAAGAAGCAGCGCTACTTAAGAATCAGAGCCATCGCTACGTGCTACTTATTGTGTAGCAAAGCAAGCGTAGCATTCAAAAAATAAATATACTAAAATAGTTTATAAATTATAAACTGAGCCTCTTTTATTGTGATTTTCTTCTTTTTAATTCAATACATTTTTTTATTTTATTTATTAATCTGAACTCTTGCTTCTTTGCTTCTTTGTAGTTGTAGTAGTTGTAGCGAAGCAACTACAACTACTACAACCAGAAGCAAAGAAGCAAAGGAGCAAAGAAGCAAAGTAGTGTTTTTTAGTATTGCAATGAGGAATAAACAAAGCACTGTTTCTTTTAATTCAAAACTTTTATTGTGTATAGCAAAGAAGATAAAAGTAGTTTTTTAGCTTGATTGGTCGGTGGTTGGTGATTGCTTGTGCATGCTGAGGCAACAAGCCACTTTAAAATTTTAAAAAAGCTACTATCTTTAATTGTGTGGGTTTATTAATAAGTAGCCACTCCTGCTAAAGCCGCCAATGGTTTATTATTTTAAGTCTCTGATTCTTAAGTAGCGCACAATAAGAAGCTACGCACAGCAAGTTTCGCTATAATTCTAATTATACCAAGAACTCTATTTAATTTAAGACAGCACTTGTAATTATTTTAAGAATAAATCAGAAAAGCATCATTGCAGCAAAGCTAGTATTTAATTTATTAAATAAGAACATTATTTATTCTTGTTAATATTTAATACTTAATACTTAATACTTAATACTTATAATGCGAAAAGTAGCGTTAGTTATGCTAGCATTAGCTTGTGCTTCAAAGCTTTTTATATTATGACTAGCAGTTGTGAGGCAAAGCAAGCGTAGCCTTCGAATAAGCGCCACCTGCTTATTTATTTATTTATGATTAATGATAATAATTATTATAATAAATAGAAATAGAAAATACACCACCACAAAGCTTATTTAGTTTGTTGCTGCAGCAAATTGTCACACTTTTTACAAGTAATAATGCATTATTATTATTTTATCTCTATTATTATTATTTATATTATTATTATTTTTATTATTTTATCTCTATTATTGTGTTCATCAAGAGTTATTACAATAATAAGTAAGCCTTTTTTCTTCTTGTTAAAGATTTGTATTAGTGATATAAAATAAATGCATTGTACACATAAATTAAATTTTAAGTTTAATTACTAATTAATATTGCTATCCTAATATCTTTGGATGCAGCACAGCATCTTTTATTTTAATAATATTAATTCAAATAGTAGGTATAATGTATAATTACTATTTTTTTTAGTGCCACCTTTAGCTTTTTTGTTTTTTGCAAGTAGTTTTTTCTAGTTATTACATTTATATAATTTTTAGTTAAATATTATTTTCTGTTTATAAAAATATAAAAGTAGTTGGATAATTATAATTTTTTTAATCGTTTTATTATTAATTATATTAAAAGAAGTATGATAAATCATACTATACAAAACATATATTAATAATAAAATTAATAAAGATATTTATAGGGTAGGTGATCCGATTGGTAATGGTGATTCTCTGTAAAAGAATTGGTTAACGCCGTAAAAGGTTCGATTCCTTTGCTACTCACAAAAAAATAAAAAAAAAATACAAATAAAATATAATAAAATATAATAAAATATATAAGAAGGAGAAAACTACTTGCAAAAAACAAAAAAGCTAAAGTATTGCTTTTTCTAGCGAGTGTATCTGGCTACGCCACAAGTAGTTATTGATTAAAAAAGCTACGCTGCGTTTTAAATTTGAATTAGTCAATTTTTAGTTTTAAGTTTGAAGTAGCAATACTAAGTAGCAAAACTAAGTAGCAATTTGTTTCTAGATGGCTAGCTATTTTATTTTTCGGTTACGCTACTTATGGTTATAAGGTATATAAAACAATAATTCTAGCTGCGCTTTAGCTTTAGCAACATACCCCTAATAAATAGTCCACAGGTAGCTTTATATTTTTAATAAGGTAAGGTTGATTATTATTAATTAATAAAAAAGACACAGTGCTAATTATGCTATGCTAACTGCAGCTGGTTACTTATGTTTTTCTTAAAAAGCAGCTGCTGTGCTGCATCCAACAAAGATAAGTATTTTTAGCTGTTCTTGTTGGTTGCTAATGCCACACCAGGGTTTATTTAACCTGTACCCGGTAAAATCGCATAGCCAAAACAAAAATATAAACAGCTAGCACCCTAGCGCAGCCACCACCAGCCTTTTATTGGGATAAAAAATCAGGTATTAAGATTAAGCTACTTATTTGTTGAATATTATATTTCTTGTGTGGGAAAAATTAATCGCTACGCATAGCTAGCAGCAAATACATAAATAAAATCATAAATAAAAAAAAATAAATTAAATTTATAAAATAAGTAGCTTTGCCAAACAAGTAAGCCTCGTTTGCTTAGTGGTAAAAGTACTATCCTGAAGAGATAGTGATGGGAGTTCGATTCTCTCACGGGGCACTAAGAAAAAAAGTTCTATTTGTAAAAATAGTCATAAGAATAGTAAAACTTTTCTTTATCATAAGTAGTTTTTTATTTTTATAAACAAACTTATTCTATTTCTAGCAACTTTTGTGTTGCAAGTGCTACGCAAACACAACTGCTAATTCATAACGCTACTGGTTGTAGTTGTAGTTTTTACAACTACAACTACTAGAAGTAGCGAATCAAAGTAGTTTTTTTTTTTAATTAATTATAATTTTAAATTTATTATTATTATTATAATTAATAAAAGCTGCTAAGTGGCTGCTACCCAACAGAAGAAATTCTATACTAATCAGCCGATATAGTTTAATTGGTAAAACGGATTCCTTGTAAGATTTTGATATTGGTTCAATTCCAGTTTTCGGCATTATTTATTATAGATTAAGTAAAATGAAAAGCTAATTCAAAGAATAAATTAAACAAAGTAAGGCTATTTCTAGCTACTTTTGTGTATCAAAGCAAGTGCTACTTTGCTTCGCCAGAAGGCTACTCCGAAGGCTACGCTTGCTTTGCCACACAACTGAGAAATAATAAGCGGCTCTTTGCTTCTGGTTGCTACACTACTTGCTAATAGCCAGGCACAATTGCTAGTAGCGAGCTTCTTTTGTGTCTGCGGAGCGAATCATAAGTAGCGATTCATAAGTAGCGAGCTACGCAGCGGCTGCTAGTTACACAAGCCGCAGCAGCTGCTACTAGCAAAGCAAGCGAAGCAGAATGACACAATAAGTAGCGAATCGCTACTTATTAGACACAACTGCTAATTCATAACGCTACTGGTTGTAGTTGTAGTTTTTACAACTACAACTACTAGAAGTAGCGAATCAAAGTAGTCTTTATTATTGTTGGTTGCTAATCAAACCAAAAAGGAATAAAAATTATTTTTAATAATAAGTAGCGATGTATTTTTGTTGTATAATTATTATTTTTATTTTATTATTATTATTATTTAATTTAAATTTTATCTAGAAAAAACCTAGAACACTTGTAATAGTATTAATAATAATAATATTAATATTTATATTTAGATTTATAATTATATTTATATTTATCCAACGCTAGCATAACATAGCATAGCATAACATAGCATAGCATAGCATAACCAAACATAGATAGCATAGCTTTGTTAGGCAAAGCTACTTATTTGTTTTTTATATTTATTGTGCCTAGCTAACGCAAGTAGTTTTTTCTATTACATAATAAATTTATTGTTATTATTATTATAATTAAATTTTATTCATTATTGTAAATTATTAAATAATTATATCAAATGCTTGCTTATCTATATTATAAGAAAAAAGAATATTTTTAATAGTAGTTACATCTAGCTACCATACCAATAATATTTAATTAATACAGCAGCCCTGGGCGGCTTATTTTTATTAAAAAGCAGCTTTAGCATCCTATAAAAAAAAAAGAAAGAAAAAGAAAGTGCTGCTTTTTAGCTAGCAATTGTGCCGTCCAACAAAAAAGAATTATTTGTGCATTATAGAAATGTTTATCTTTTTATTGTGCCTATTCTTATACAAATAATTATTAGCTTAGCTAAAATTTGTCCATTTCTAATAGTATTAATAATTTAGATAACCCTTAATAAGTTTTAAAAATTATAAAAAACTACTTGCGTTAGCTAGGCACAATAAAAAAATTTACCTTTAACAATATATAAATTATATTATTATGAGTTGTAGTTTAATTTGGAAAAACACCATTTTTTGGTAATGGCTTATATCAGTTCGAGTCTGGTCAACTCAGTCATTTATAGGAGGCACAACCATCCACAAAATAATTATTAGTATTAAATAGACTTGCTTTGCTTTGCTTTTCTAGGCGTTGGTAGACACAACTTCCATATGGTTGTAGTTGTATTATTTACAACTACAACTAACAATAGTTAGTTTTTATTTGTAGTTGTAGTTGTAAATACTACAACTACATCCATCACTGGTGCTGCAAGTAATACTTAATACTAGCAAGTGTGCCTTGCTTCGCTAGTCTAGTACTAAGTAAACAGCAGCAAGAATAAAAACTACTTTTATGGCTCTTCGTAGCGCTGCTACGCTAAGTAGCTAGAATATATTGTGCTTTTCTTGCTACGCCAGTAGTTTTTATTCTTATAGTTTGATTCTCTATTTATATTTCTATGCGTAGCTTTTATTATTATTATTTTTATTCTTTTTATACCTTATATATTATAATACTAGTAAAATTTATTATATTTTAAAAATAGGTATATAAAATGAAACAGTGACTATTTAATACAAACAAATGCAAAACAAGACTATTGCAGGTAAAAAGCATTGAATCTCACAAAAAAAACTACTTTTATCTTATTTTTATTTGTTAATAATCGCTACTGCTACTTAAGAATCCTTTGTGTAATTAGAATCGCTACGCTTTGCTTCTGGCGAAGCAAAGGCACAATTGCTACACAATACTAGGAATATAAAATAATTGTTTATTATTTCTAGAAAAAATATAAAGCATAGTATAAAATAAAAGCTACTTGTGTTTTTTAATGATTAATGATTAATGAATAATGATTAATGAATAATTATTAATGATGTCTACCCAAGCATAATAATAAATACAAAGTATTTGTAGGATTATCCAACCGCTACTGGCGTAGCAAGAAAAGCTATGCAATGCTTTTTGTTTTTAATAGTTGCCAGGAGATAATCGCTTCTTATGTCTAATTGGTACTATTAAGCTACTGTCCTGCTACCAACAATATTTGTTGGATACTGCTTGTTATTATGGCAAAGGAATAAAAAAAAACTTCTTTTTTTAATATAAGGAGAGCCTTAATCTCTAAAAAAAAAGCGAAGCAAGCAGCTTAATAACCAGAATATATGTTTGTATACCTAATGTACTTAATTTATAGTCCAATTATAATCCATACTTTAATAATAAATATTAATTAATATTTACTTCATTATTGTGCTTGATCCTGCTAGCAAGTGTGCCTTTGCTTCGCCAGAAGCAAACCTTGCTTTGCTAGTAGCGATCCTGTTACGCTTGCTTTGCTAGTAGCGAGCTACGCAGCGGCTGCTAGTTACACAAGCCGCAGCAGCTACTACGTTTGCTTTGCTTCTGGTTGTAGTTTTTACAACTACTTGCTAATAGCCAGCCACAATTGCTAGTAGCGATTCTTTTTTGCCTATAGCGATTATTAACAAATAGTAGCTTCTTCTTATTCTAGTTGTAATATTAAATTAATTAAAAAAAATATAGGATTAATTGTAATATAAGTTCTCTTAGTTCAATGGTTAGAACGGCATTCTTCTAAAGTGCATATTTTGGTTCGAATCCGGAAGAGAATAAAATCATGTTTGCGTAGCGTTTGATCATTTATTTGTAATCTCCTATTATATTTAATTTATAAATAATTAGTATTTATTTATATTTATTAACTTTTTATTATATATTCTATATGCTGCTACTAGGCACAATAACCGTCAATTCCAGGCTACTATTGTTAAAAAAACTACTCCTGCGTAGCGAGGCTTATCCTGCGTAGCAGGAGGCACAGTAAGCGATTATGATACTTAAAGAAAGATAAAAGTAGTTTTTAATATAAGTTTGATTATTTATATTATTATTTTTATTCTTATTGTAGGATAATAAAAGCTAGCTATGCAATGCTTTTTGTTTGTTTTTTGTTTTTTGTTTTTGCGTAGCTTTTTTGTTTTTTGTTTTTTGAACCTGTACACAAATAATGATTAATGATTAATGAATAATGATTAATGAATAATTATTAATGATTAATGATAGCTAGCACTCTACTAATTGCTTCTTCTTAGTTCCTGCTGCTAGTAACACAAGCCGCAGGTACAAATAAGAAGCGCTACTGGTTGTGGCTGCTTCGCTAGCAACTACAAGAGCCAGTTTATAAATAATATAAGTAGCTTTTATATTTAAAAAAACAAAGGGTTGCATACAAAGCATTGCTTTGCTACTACTATTTATTATTAGTGCATACACAAGTGTCTTAAAACAATAATCCAATCATTATTCATTAGAATAAACTTTGCAAACATAAAACAATAATCAAACTGATTATTTATTATTTCAGCTATCCTATTATTGTACGGCTCTTCTAAGTATAAATTAAAAAAAAAAATAATATAACTAATAATAAAAATAATAATAATATAAATAATAATAATAGAGATAAAATAATAATAATAGAGATAAAATAATAATAATAGAAATAAAATAATAATAAAAAATAAAGGTTAAAAATAAATAAACATTTAGAATAAATATATAAAAAAGTTTTACGATTCTAATTACTAACAAAAGTTAAAAAAGTGCAAATAAATATTTGTGCATTTAAATTTATTTATCATAAGTAGCTAGCAAGAATTATAAATAATAATAATAATTATAATAATTATAAAAGCTACTTATTGTATCTGCTGCGGTATTTACAGCAGCTGCTAATTCATAAGCGGCTCTTTGCTTCTGGTTGTAGTGGTAGTTTTTACAACTACTTGCTAATAGCCAGCCACAATTGCTAGTAGCATTAAAAAAATAATAATGCTACGCAGAAGCAAACAATAAAAAACATAATCAATAAAAACTACTTATTAATGCTAAGAGTATAAGCGCTATTTAATTATTTAATAATGCAAAATAAAAGCTACGCACAGTTGCTTTGATAATAACTAGCTGCGGCTAAAGCAGCGCTACGCGCTCCTTCGATTAATAAGAAGCAGTTGCTTCGCTACGCTCCTTAGCGCAGCAGCGCTACTTAAGAATCAGAGCCATCGCTACGCAGACAAAATATTTGTTAATAATCAAACACCTGTTCCCGAAAAAACAATTAATTAATGATTAGAATGAAAACAATTGTTTGATACAACAACCAATAATAATCACAAAAATGATCACCTTATTACTACTAATACCCATAATAGGTTCTTTAATAATATTACCTATATCTGATTCAGATAAATTGAACAATCAGATAAAAATGAAACAAATAGCTTTAACGACCTCTTTAATAAATTTCTTTATATCTTTATTTATCTGGTATCAATTTGATTCAAATACTACACAATATCAATTTGTATCTGAATTTAATCAATTAAATTACTGTCATTTACATTTTGGTATAGATGGTATCTCTTTATATTTTGTTTTATTAACAACCTTTGTAACACCAATAGCCTTATTATCAAATTATACGAATATTACCAAAAATTTAAAATTATTTTTAATATCTTTTTTATTATTAGAAACCTTACAAATATGTGCTTTTGTTTCTTTAGATTTATTATTGTTTTATATCTTTTTTGAAAGTGTTTTACCAATATTATTTATAGTTATAGTTATATTTGGTCATGGTAAAGATAGATTTAGATCTGCCTTTTTATTTTTTTTATATACTTTAGCAGGAAGTTTACCGATGTTATTGTGTATCTTAATACTATTAAGTTACATTGGTTCAACAGATTTTCAGTTAATTTCTTTATATGAAATAAGTTTAGATAGTCAAAAAATATTATGGTTAGGTTTTTTTGTAGCTTTTGCTGTTAAAACTCCTATGTACCCTTTTATTATTTGGTTACCTAAAGCACATAGTGATTCTCCTTTAGCTGGATCCATATTACTAGCAGCAACAATCTTAAAATTAGCTACTTATGGTTATCTAAGAGTATTAATTAATTTTTTACCAGATGCTACTAATTATTTTAGTCCTTTAATACAAGTTATAGCTATTATTTCTTTAATTTATGCTAGTTTTTCTACTATTATACAACAAGATACCAAAAGATTGATAGCTTATAGTAGTGTATGTCATATGGCTGTAGTGGTACTAGGTTTATTTTCTAATACAATTCAAGGTATTGAAGGTGCTATTTTATTAGCAATTGCACACGGTTTCGTTAGTCCTGCTTTATTTATTTGTGTGGGTGGAATTATATATGATAGAACGGGTACTAGAATTATTAATTATATTAGAGGTTTAGTTTCTTATATGCCAGTATTTACTATTTTATTCTTTGTTTTCACTTTAGCTAATGCAGGTATACCTTTAACTCTTAATTTCTTAGGAGAACAATTATCTTTATTAGGAATATGGCAACAAAATCCTATTATTGCAGCTTTAGGAGCTACTTCTATAGTTCTTTCTGCTGCTTATTCTATTTTCCTTTATAATAGATTATCTTATGGTACTTATTCTCCACATCTGCAACCTGTTAAAGATATTAATAGAAGAGAATATTGTTTATTACTATCTTTATTAGTACCTACTTTTTTATTAGGTATTTACCCTAATGTTATTTTAGACTCCTTGCATATTACTACTTCTTCTTTATTATATATTTTACCTTAATTAATGCAAGCCTTGTTATTTTATATTCCTGCGGAGCGAGCTACGCAGACACAACTGCTATTTCATAAGCGAAGGAGCGATTCTGCTACTTAGAATCATAAGGAGCAGAATCGAAGTAGCAATTAAAATAAGTCCTTATAATAACAAAGCATAATGCAATGTTTGCAACCAAACTTTTTTTACTTTTCTTCTTATTCTATGATTAATAAGTAGCTTTTATTTATTATTTATTATTATCGCGACACACTTGCTAGCTTCTTATGGCTAGTAGCACTTGTAGTTGTAAATACCACAACTACCCTTTTATTAAACAAGCAGGGAGCTCTGGCTCTAATAAGACCATAAACAGGCTCTAAACCACTTAGGGTTTAGAGGCTGACTAGCTTTAGCAGTTGTAGTTGTAAATACCACAACTACCTATTTAATAATTAATAAAATTTGGTGATAGTACTTGCTTTGCTACCATAGACCATTAACCTCCAAATACCAAACCAGTGAGCTACTCCTGCGTAGCGAGGCTACTCCTGCGTAGCAGGAGGCACAAGAATCAAGCAGCCGTCCATTTTATAAAATAAAAAAAATTCTTTTTAATTGCTTGTGTCTACCTGTATTTACAAGTACTAGCGAAAATAAAAATTTTAAAAATAAATAAATTTAAATATTTAAACCCCTTTATTTTTTATGTTAATTATTAATCTCTAGCTTATTACTATAATTATACCGAAGGATACTATACTAATCTTTACGTAGTTTTTATTACTAATTAGTAGCCTAGCAAACTTATAATATAAAATAAATTATAAGTTTGCTAGGCTTAATAAGAATCCTACGTTTTTATTAATAATCAATAACTACTTATTTTGTTATTATAATTAATTAAAATTTTATGGTTGTAGTTGTAAAAACTACAACTACAACTACTACTACAATAAGAAGACACGCTACGCACTGCTAGGTATTATTTTATGATTATTATTATTATTATCATTACCCTACGCTACTATACTTGTGGGATAATCCATACTAGTTTTTAGATTCACAAGCAAGGATTTAAATTTAAATTCTCTATTATTTTTGTTAGTTATAAGGCATATTATCCTTTAAAAGATAGAATACCCACGACGAGGCAGAAACATTATAATAAAAGATTTATAATTATAATAGCAATTGTTTCTGGCAAAGGCAAAAAATAAATTTGAGTAGCTCTGCGTAGCGATTCTGCTTCGCTTTGCTTCTGGCGAAGCAAAGGCACAATTTGCTAGTAGCGAGCTACGCAGGTGGCTGTAGTTGTAGTTGTAGTTGTAGTTGTAGTTGTAGTTGTAGTTGTAGTTGCTTCGCTACAACTACTACTACATACCACAAGAGCCATCAGACACAAAAATAATAATTTTTTTTTTATGAATTACACAAGAAGTAGCGAAGGCTCAGCTGCTTCTTATTCTTTTATTTACACAAGAAGTAGCTAATCATAAGTAGCACAACAGAGATAAAATAATTATTCTTCTCTAATTTTAATTTTAATTTTAATTTTAATTAAATTAAAATATAAAGGCAATTGCTTGTGTATACCTAGCTTTTTAAGCTTTTACTAGGTATACTAGTTTGTCTAATTTATAAATAATCATTAATAATTAATAAAAGAGAGTTAATAATTAATAATAAAAGAGAGTTAATAAAACAGTAAATGTTATTAATTATCTTTACTAATGTGTATTGTATTTGTACATTAATAATAAGATAAGAATTTTTATCCAATATATTAATAGGCTATATATAATAGAAATTAAATAATGATTAAATTATTTTAATAAAAGCTACTTTTTGTTGTTGTTTGCTTCTTCTGCGTAGCGTTATGAATTAGCAGTTGTGTCTGCGTAGCTCGCTACTTTTATTGTTGGTTGTTAAAGCCACCTGGACACAACTGAATCGCTACTGGCGTAGCAAGAAGAAGACACAAGTTGGCTTCTTCGCGAAGCAGCTGTTAGATAATCCTGCGTAGCTCGCTACTTATGAATGCTACTCCTACTGCTACTGCTACTGCAACTGCTACTGCTACTGCTACTGCTACTGCTACGCAGGTACAACTGCTAATTCAATTCATAAGCTAAGTAGCATTCAAAAAAGAATAATTATAATAAACAAAAGCTACGCTAAGCTAGCAATTTATTTATTTGCAAAGTATTAAGTAATTAGTAAATTACTAATAAAAGCTACGATTAAAATTTTAATCTATACAATACAAATTAAATTTAATTAATACAAATATTATACCCGATTAATAAGAAACGGAATATACCTTAAAAAAACGAATATGTTGAAATTGGTAGACAATCTTTTCTTAAGCAAAAGTGGGAGTGATCCCTTAAGAGTTCGAGTCTCTTTATTCGTAAATCTTTGTTTCAAAGATAGTGTTCCCCCTTTTTCTAGTTATTGCTATCTGCATTGCAGGAACATAAAACGCTACTGGTTGTAGTTGTAGTTGTAGTTGTAAAAACTACAACTACTACTACAACTACAACTACAAGAATTGTTGTGCTACTTATTAATTCTCTGCTCCTTATTAATCGAAGTAGTTAGCATCCTTCGGTTTAATAATAAGCAAGGATAATGATAATGATAATGATAATTTAAATGATAATGATAACTTAAATGATAATGATAATTTAAATGATAATGATAATGATAATCCTAATAAGTATAAGAAGCTCAAACTTATTAATATTAATAATACAACTCACCAATTAATAATAAAGTTAATAATAATAATAGAGATAAAATAATTATTATAATAATAAAAAATAGAAATAAATATCATCATACATCATAATATAAAAACTACTACTATTTTAATTTGTGTCTGCGTAGCTACAGAAAAAAAATATACTCTCATATCAAGCACTGCTTTTATTAATATTAAAAAAACTACTTGCTCTATGTATCGCTAGAGGTAAAATTAGTTTAATTGGCAAAATGACGTCTTGTGGCGACGATGTTCAGAGTTCAAGTCTCTGATTTTACCCTTAAACAATAAAAACTAAGACAGCTTATTATTAAGCAGCTCAAACCAAACTCCAACAAAAATTATATTACATATTAAATATTAATACTTCAAGGGTTGCTAGGATTATATTTTGTTGGTTGGTAGCAGCAGCGCTTTAGCTGCAGCAGCAAGCAGAACCAACCTGACCTTGTAATTATAAAAATTAAAGCTACTTGCAGCACAAGTGATGGTTGTAGTTGTAAAAACTACAACTACAAATAAAAGCTACGCACAGATTTAGTGTCTCTAGCGAAGCAAGTAGTGCTACTTCGATGGCTCTTGTGGTATGTAGTAGTAGTTGTAGCGAAGCAACTACAACTACAACTACAATAAGTAGCAGCGCTACGCAGAGCCATCACAACTAATCTAGTATTTATCTAGACATACCCACTACAAGTAAGAGTAATTATTTTAATAAAAATTACTTTTTGTTATTTGGTTTGAGCTGCTTAATAATAAGCTGCCTTTTTTTGAGTTTGAGCTGCTTATTTATTAATAATAAGCTGCTACTTATGATAAATAAATTGAAATGCACAATAAAAGCTACTTATTTTTGTTGGTAGTTGTAGTTGTGGTATTTACAACTAAAACTACAAGCTGCTGCGGCTAAAGCAGCCGCTGCAGCTATACTACTTATGAATTATAACCCATCAATTAAAAAACAATAATAGCGAGTGTGCTGAAATTGGTAGCCAGATGAGTCTTAGGAACTCATGATTCATAATCGTAAGAGTTCAAGTCTCTTTACTCGTATAAATTATAGATCTTTTAATTTCTCTGATTCTGCTCATTCATAAGCGAAGTTTTTATTAATAAAAAGCTTTTACTTGGCTATACTAGGTTCGCTAAAGCTATTATTTAGCAGACACAGTAGCTTCGATTAAGGAAGGATATTCCAGCCTCTTATAATTGTTGGATGCAGTTTTAGCATCCAATTGGGAAATTAAAATAAAATAAAGCTACCCACTCATTTAAATTATCCAACAAATTTAGTCGCTGGTCACTAAGCTAGCAAAATCTTTTTTATTTTAATGTTTAATGTTTAATGTTTAATGTTTAATCTTTAATGTTTAATGTTTAATGTTTAATGTTTAATGTTGCCTAGAAACAGTAATAAAAATATAAACAGTCATTAATAATTAAAATTTTAAAATGTCACAATTTTTTATTTTATCTCCTTTAAGTCAATTTGAAGTCGTAAGTTTAATAGGTTTAAATGCACCTGTTTTATCTTATATCAATCTAAGTTTAACTAATTTAGCTTTATATTCTTGTTTTATTTTATTAGTAGTAATAGGATTACATTTTTACGGTAATAATGAATCAAATTTAATACCAAGTAAATGGTCAATATCATTAGAATCATCATTTCAAAGTTTAAGTTCAATGGTAAGAGAACAAGTAGGATCTCAAAGTGAAATCTATTTACCATTTATTTATTCATTATTCTTTTTTATTTTAATTGGAAATTTAATTTCTAATGTACCTTATTCTTTTGCAGTTACAGCCAGTGGTGTAGTTTCATTAGGATTAAGTTTTACAATATTTATTGGGGTTACTCTTTTAGCTTTATCTATCCATGGTATTAAATTCTTTGCTTTCTTTATACCAGCTGGAACTCCTTTAGCTTTAGTACCTTTATTAGTTTTAATTGAATTAATATCTTATTTAGCTAGAGCTGTCTCATTAGGAGTTCGATTATTTGCTAATATTACGGCCGGACATACATTATTAAAAATCTTATCTACTTACTTATTCCAATTATTTTCAGGTTCTATAATTATCGCTATATTAACTTTAATACCTTTTGCTATATTCTTAGCATTAATAGGTTTAGAAATAGCAGTATCTTTAATTCAAGCATTCGTATTTACTTTATTAGTATGTTCATACTTAAGAGATGCTATCGAATTACATTAATATAATTACAGTTGCTTTTTATTATACATTTTGTGTGTCTGCATAGCGATGACACAGCTGCTAATTCATAACGCTACTGGTTGTAGTTGTAGTTTTTACAACTACAACTACAAGAAGTAGCGATTCTAATAAAACAAAAGTAGCGTATTTTTTTATTTAAACCCCTTTTTTTACAGTAAGTCGAAAATAAAATTTTAATTTAAACTAGATTAGCTAGTTATTATATTAGTAGCTGTTGAAGTTTGGTAGCTTATTATTATTATTTTATCTCTATTATTCTTTTATCTCTATTATTAATCATACCGAAGGATGCTAGGACTAATTAGTAATAAAAAAAACTACGCTTGTTTTGCAACACAACTACTTTGATTCGCTAATTCATAAACAAAGTAGCTAAAGAATTTAATTAAAAACTACTTTTATCTTTCTTTATGAATAATAATTAATAATCGCTAGACACAATAAAAAAGGTGGCTTACACTAATAACAAAAATGTCTGCGTAGCGATTCTTTTGTGTCAGAAGCTAGCTAATGATAACCAACTGCTTGCTTCGCTAGAAAGATTTGCTAGCAAAAACAGCTAATTAAAAAAATAAAAACTAATAAATAAAACGCAGATATGCATTGAAATCAAACTTATTAATCATACAAAATGCTTTTTATGATAAGGTGTACTTGCTTGTGATTCTAAAAAAACTACTTTTATCTTCTTTTTATGATTCGCTACTTCTGAGCCGCTTATGAATGAGCAGAGCCGCTTATTCATTTAATTAGCAGTTGTGTCTTAGATATAAGTAGCACTTGCTTTGCTACCGCAGACACAAAAGCTAGAGATAGGATAAAAATAATAAGATAAAATATAAATTAATTAAATAAGGCTGGTTTTTGTTGATTGATTATTAACAAATAAATAGCTTAGCGTAGCAGTTTCTTATTATTTATTGATTTGATATTTATTTTATCTGGCAATATTAGCTTTTCTTTTAGTATTTAAGGACAAATTTTTTTTGTTAGTGCAAGGAGTGTTAGCAATTGTTGGATACAATTACTAGTTATTGCTTTGCTACTGGTAAGGCTTGCTTTTTTATTCTTTCTTTTTTTAGGGATAATTATAATTAATTTTTGTTCTAATGAAAATTTTTCTATTAAGTAATTACCTGAAAAAGCAAATAAAATACTTATAATACAAGTAAGAATAAACAAACTAGAAGCAATATTTATGACTAAACAAATTTCCTTGTGTCTTCACAGAGAAAGTATCCAGATACTGTTTAATTTTCATTTATAGCATTTATAATAGTATTATCACTATTAAATTTATTTTTTTTTTTAATTATTTAATAAGTCCAAAATAGTATCAGCTGTTTTATTTACCTTAGCAAATGTTTCTAGGCACAAGGCACAATATTTGTTGTTGATGGATCCGTTTGATAATTATTGATTATATTTAATGAATCTTTAGGTTTAGTATTAACCTCACCCTTTTCTAACACTAACAGAATAAAATATTTCTTATTTATCAATAGTATTATCCATAGTGTTTAAGTAATTTTTTAAATCGTCCATTTTTCTATACATTGATTTTTTGTTTCTGATTCTGCGTAGCAGTAGCGATTGATAAGAAGCAAACAAAAAAGTAGCTTTAAAATAAAGTAAAATAATTTTTATTTTTTTTTTATTTTATTTTAACTATTTATTCACTTATTTTATGAAATCTATGGCTTAATAAGCTTACTATTATTATAACTAACTCTGCGAAGCGCGGAGAGTAACTAGAATTCTATTCTAAAAAAATTTACCTGCTTATTTCTAAGTCGCTAACAATTAACCTAAAACATATTATTGTTTTAACACCCACCATATTTTTGCTAGCTTGCATAGCCACCCTACGTAGTTTTTTTAATATTAATCCAAAGATGGAGTACATGATTTTTAATATCTCTTTAGTCTTTAGTCTTTAGTCTTTAGTCTTTAGTCTTTAGTCTTTAGTCTTTAGTCTTTAGTCTTTAGTCTTTAGTCTTTATTATTTAGTCTTTAGCTTTAGGGGGAATAAATATTAGTTATTCTGCGTAGCTAATTTTTATTTTATTTTAGTTATTTATTAGAATTAATTTTCACTTCAAAATTAGCAAGAGATATAGCACCAGATCCAATTTCTAATACAAAACCAATAGTTAAAACAATAAAGAATACGATTCCAATTGTAAATCCAAAAGTAGACACTTGATATAATGAAACAGCAAGCGGGAATAATAATAAAATTTCAAGATCGAAAATTAAGAATAATAATGCTACAATCATAAAGTGAATTTGAAATGTCGATCTAGTTTGTCCATATATTGGCGTAAATCCACATTCATAGGCAGAAACTTTAGCTTCATCCGGTTTATGAGGAGCTAATAAAACATTTAAAGCTAGTAATATAAAGGATAAAATTGGAACAAAAATAAAAAGAAAAAATAAATTATTCATTAACTATTAAATAAAGATAAAGATAGTAATTGTGTACTATTTAAGATAATAGAAGGTTTAAAAATAAAAAATACAATAGATAAAGTTAAACTTGATATTAAAAAACTGTGAAAATTTGTTAAATTTATTTTTCCTGCGTAGCGCGAAGCATAACTTGTGTCTGCAATGCTTTGTTTATAATTTAAATTATTACTTAAATTAATAGGCACAATAATATCGGCAGTGGTATTTACAACCAAGTTTTCAGTTGCTTTGTATTCACTAGTTGTATGGTCTACGATTGTGCCTGCGAAGCTTTCTGCTTGCGCTTGCATTGTAGGCACAAGATGAAGAACTTTAATAATTTTTAAATAATAAGAAGCACTTATAACACTTACTATTATAGCTATTATACTGATAAAATAATATCCGCTTTCTAATGCTGAATATAAAACAAATTGTTTAGAAAAAAATCCAATTAAGGGAGGGATACCAGCCATAGAAAATAAACAAATTGAGAAACTTAAACTTAATATAGGATTAATAAAAAATTGACCTTTTAATTCAGTAATATATCTTATATCTTTTACTGATTCTGGCACCAGAGAGGTTAAATGGTAACTTAAAGCTAAGAGTATTAAAAAAACATTTAAATTTGTAATGGTATATTGTATAATATAAAATAATAAAGAGTCTATAGATTGTTCTGTATTAATAGCTAAAGCTAATAATATAAAACCAATATGAGATATTGTACTATAAGCAAATAATCTTTTTATTCTTGTTTGAGCTAATCCTACGACTGTTCCTATTATTAAAGATAAAATAGAACTTATTAAAAATAAGTTTTTTAATATTGAAATAATATTTGCACTAGGCACAACTATAATATTTAAAGGACTCATTAAACTTTGACTAATTTCTTTTTCATATAGTGTAATTCGGGAAAATGTGTCACCAAGATTAGAATAATCTTGATAACCATTTGTTGTGCCGCTATTTAATAATGGAGTTAATCCATCTATACTCATTATTTGGCTTTGAATTTCTAATAATAATAAAATTATAGCTATTTTTGGCATAATTGTTAACCAAATTGTTACTATTGTCGGTGTTTCATCATATACATCTGGAGACCAATTATGTAAAGGTGCAGCAGATATTTTAAATAAAAATCCAATTAAAATAATAATTAAACCTAAACTTAATCCTTGAATAATATAATTTAATTCTGATACTGATATTAAATGATATAAAGATTCAAAATTTGTTATTCCGGTATAAGAATAGATTAAACCACTTCCTAATAATATTAAACAGGAAGATAAACCACCTAATAAAAAATACTTTAATCCGGCATTGGTAGATGATTCTGAATCTCTATATAAAGTTGATAAGACATATAATCCAAAAGATTGTAATTCTATACTTAAATACATGGAGATTAAATCATAACTAGAGATTAATAAGGAAGATCCTAATGTACTAAATAAGACTATTAAAGAATAATCTGTGGAATATTGTGTATTTTCTTTATTACTGATATTTACACTGATATAATTGTTTTGTGTCTTCTGTTGCAGCACAGCAGCCACAGAAGACACAGAAGACACAGGAGACACAGAAGACACAGACACAAGTGTCGGTAAAATATTTGTATTTATAAGTGTGTGATTATTTACTGGGGCAAAAGTAGGTACAATATTTGTATTATTGTTTAATATTAAAGGCCAAGCAATTAATATTAATGAACCAATAAAATATATAAATATTTCCATTGTTTGGTTAATGATATTAATTTGAAATAATCCGCTATATATACCAAGTCCCGATCCAATTGACTGAATATAAAAAGTATTAAAAGTTAATACTCCAGAAAAAATGAATATTATAGCCGATACTCTAGTAAAATGTATTGTTGATATGTGTATTAAAGGTAGGGCCTTAGCCACTATTAATGTTAAGATAGAGATAAAAATCATAACTTTCCCTGTAAATACTAATTATTTATATTTTTTTAACCAAAGCTATGCTGCTTAGCAAAGAAAATCTACGAACTACGAACTACGAACTACGAACTACGTAGGGCTAGCTTCTTTATTAATTCAGTCTTGCTACAATTATATTATAATAAACGCAATAGTAAGTTTGTTTCTTGATTATAAGTATTTTTATTGTGCCTAGCGATTCTGCTCCTTATTAATCGAAAAAGAAGATAAAAGTAGTTTTTTTTATTAATAAGTTTTACTTTTACTTGTTCTTTTAATTTATTTTTTGAATCATAAGTAGCTTTTTTAATAATAATTTATTGTGCCTTGCTTCGCTACCATAAGTAGCGATCCATAAGTAGCAAGTTTGAAGTAGCAAGTTTGAACGGAACCATAAGTAGCAAGAAGGCTACGGTTGCTTTGCCACACAAGAAGTAGCACGTAGTTTTTTATTGTGCCTAGCGATTCATAAAGCAAGTAGTTTTTTAAAGCTTTGATTGGTTAGCTTGCAATCATAGTAAGCAATGCTAAATACAGAATAAATGCAATTGTTTTTTTGCGTAGCTTTTATTGGTTATTATAATTCTAGCACTTGTGCCTGCGTAGCGATACTTAAGTAGCGATACTTAAGTAGCGATTATTTTGCGTCTGCTGCGGTATTTACAGCAGCTGCTTATTCATAACGCTACTGGTTGTAGTTGTAGTTTTTACAACTACAAGAAGTAGCGATACTACTTGCGTATACTTGCTTGTTATGGTTGTAGTTGTGGTATTTACAACTACAAATAAAAACTAGCTAGTATAAGTACAAAAAAGTGAGATTTTTCAAATAGCTACGCAGAAAATTTCTTCTGCTACTTATTAGAATCGCTACTAGCAATTTTGCCTTTGCTTCTGGTTGTGGCGAAGCAACTACAGCTGAGTCATCGCTACGCAGGAATAGTATATTTTAAGAATAAAAATATTATAGCGAAATCAGGGCTCGAACCTGAATTGACAGCTCATGAGGCTATAGTGCTATCCATTTTACACTATTTCGCTCTTGTGAATAATCATTTTATAATATAATAATTATACTATCTTTTAGTATTACATACCTTGTTTTATTATTTAACATAAATAATTATCATTATCATTATCATTATCATTATCATTATCATTATCATTATCATTATCATTATCATTATCATTATCACTAGTAAAGTAAAATTAAATTAAAGAAAAGTAAATTACTATTTTATATATAAACAATCAAAAACATCAAGTATTTTTATAAATTAGTATTGCTAAACTGAATACTTTACAGTACGTACATTTGCAACCTATCTAGAAATGTTCTATTTCTTAATTACCGGCTTTCATTTTAATTATTAATTTAACTAGTATCCTTTATAAATATAAATATAAATATAAATATAAATATAAATATAAATATAAATAAACAAAAATAAATTAAATGTTACTTATTTTGTTGGAGTTGCTTATTTATTAATAATAAGCCGCCCCATCATAACAATAATTAATATTATTAGCCATATTAGTATCTAGGGGTTAGATTCTTGCTTTATAGACATTCAGCACTTATCTATTATGTTTGTGGCTACCCAACTATGCATTCATATTTTTTTAATTAAAAAAAATTACAAACAATTGGTACACTAGAGAAACACAGCCTATTGATCCTTTCGTACTAGAAGGTCTGCCCCTTTTTACTATTATTCCTCCAGAAGATAGGGACCATACTGACTCACGTCGTATTAAACCCAACTCACGTACCCTTTTAATCGGCGAACAGCCGAACCCTTCCAAGCTTCTTCCCCCGGAGGATAGGATGAGTCGACATCGCATTATGTATTAATCTAATAAAAATTAATACTCTTAACCTTTCAGCTAAGTTTAGATCATATCTTCATCCAGTACCAAGAGTATGTTGGTAAAGCTCTGGATGTTGGCGTGTGATCGTTGAGGGGTTAACAATTCTACAATTGCTTAAATTTAAAATTAAAAACTTCCCTGCTGATTGCCCAATCTTTCAAATTTTCACTACTATTTAAAATGAAATAAAATTTAAATAATGAGTATTGAAAGCTCTAAGGGTGTTCCAGCATATAGCCAACTTCTAAATTAATATTGCTATTAAGATTCCCCAATGTCAAAACAAATTTAGACATATAATCCCCTATTCTATAAATATGTCATTAGGATCACTGTAATCATCTACAATATTTGAAGAATCTTGTATAATTGTTTCTTCTTCATTTATTTTATATAGCATTGTTTTATGCATATGAGGAATTAAAGATGGTTTAAATAATTCAAATTTTGCTTTATTTAAATATATTCTTTCATATAAAGAATCATTATTCTTTTTACTATGAATACTACTACTTAGATTAAAATTATCTTTAAGAACAGATCTAAGAATTTCAATCTCTTCATGTTTGTAACTATCTGTACATAAAGTTACACCACCATTTTTAACTCTTTGACCGTCATCCATTATCCAAAAAGCTAAACTTCTGTCTGTTAAATGATCTCCAATGTTAGATGGTATTACTTTTTTACCTTCCTCATTTAAAAACAAATCTGATAAAGGTTTTAATTCTACCAGTGATTGTGTCCTAAAATATAATGACTTATTTATACTATTAAATCTGCTATCTTCTCTAGAATACTCTTTTATACCATCTTCCATTAAAGGTAATCCACCTTCTTTAGTTAATTGGTATAAATAATTTAAATATTCTAATTTTTTACTTGATTGCTCAAAAGAAATAAAAGCTTTATTTAAACCTGTTTTTCCAATATGAGCATCTCCTAATAATACTCCGATTAACATATCTTTAAGTGTTTTATTCATATTTTTTTTTTGTGTTTTTGGCTCTAACTAATATTAATTTAATACTAGTAAAAAGAACTATCTCTGCCTGATTCAATAAATTAAACCATAGCTTACTATAACTATAATTTAAAAATTATACTTTATAGGTATAAATGAGATATTGAGGGTATTTAGAATTTAATTCTTTCAAATTAAATTTAAATTTAATTATATTTATTTTATTTTTTTTTTTGTTTAAAAGGTGCCAAACCGCGGAGACAATGTGTACTCTCGTCCGCGATCAGCCTGTTCAATTCTGTTATTGTAATTTTTTTTAATTATTACTTCTTACCTTCACAGGTCAGTTCAGACTATGTCATCATCTTTAAATATTATTGCTAATATTAAAATTAATATTAAATAGTTATTATTCTGTACGTATATTATAATCATAGGGTAGTTTGTATCTCATTTCATTTACTAAATAAGGGTCAATTAAATTATAAAAAGCTTGATAGCTTGAATTTTTTATAACGATAATTTTTTTGTTTTTATTTGAACGTACTTCACATAGCAAGTTAAACTTGCTACTTAATTGTTCAGACATTAACTCAACTTCTAAATTAGTAAAACTTTGGGTGTTTAAAACAACGCTATAATTCTTGGAATTTTTATTATAATCCACTTTTCCACCGTCGTCCATGAACCAGTAAGCTAAACTTCTAGGAGTTAAATGATCGAGTATAAGATTTTCTACTATGCCTTTATGTTTTTGTTTTAGAAATAAATCAGCTAAATAATTAAAAGCCTTATGGCTAATAGTCTGAAAAGCCCAATTAATTACAATATTACCATTAGGGCTAATTCGAGAATTTTTATGCGGCTGAGATAATATCCACTCATCAAACAATTGAAAGACATGCAAAGCATATGCTTTGTTTCTATCACCCCATTCAAATTTAATTCTATAAGTCTTACCTTCGTTTTGAGATTGTAGACTTACATCACCAAGTAATAATCCTATAGCTGCTTCCTTTTGATTTTTAGTCAACTCTATCAGACTATTTTTATATTCTTTAACTTTGTTACTATTAGGACCTAGTCCTATAATTTCTGCGTAGCTTTTTAAAATTTTTTTGTTCATGTTTTTTTAATTCTATTATAATATTCTATCATTATCTTAGCAGCAGACTGACAAATACATAGGATTAGATTAACATGTTCAGGTTTAATCGGAGATAACACAACTTTTTAATCCATTAACTATTTTATATTTTATATTAAAGATGCCGGGCGCTCGTGGAAAGATTATTGTTTACATTACTCACTTTCTAGTCGTTGAACGTTCTTATTTCGAAATTAAATTATGTAGAAATAAGCTTCGCTGCAAATTTACTTAATTAAATAAGTGGTCTTTGCAATTCACCCAGTTTATTACTACTGCTTTACAACAGTAGAGGACAACAAACATTATCCCTAGCGTAACTTTTATCAATTGATCCCCGTCTATCCCATATTATAGCGAGGGGTCACTATGCCCTACTTACGTATCTGTGCGACTTTTAGGTCTTTCAGTTAAGCATGCTTATCGCCATTGAACTCTGCGCAACCCTTCACTGGTTGATTGATCTCCATTCAATTTCTAGCTATACCTTATAAAATTAATGATTAGAAAGAAAAATTTAGAATGTTAATTAATTAAAATTAATTATTACTTTAAATTATACTAAAATAAAGTTTTTTGTAATAAAATTTATAAAACAATAAATTTTTAGTTTTAAATGAAATATTTGGATGTACTTTGCTACTCTATTAAAGACGACCGCCCCAGTCAAACTGCCAATTAGTAAACTATCCCTTTTTTTATTAAATTTAAGGTAAACATAAACCCAATCAGAATTTTAAGGTTTCCACTATTTGTCTATCGACTTACCTATTCACTATTAATTTTGATTGTTCTAGATTTATATGATAACTAACTACAGTAAAGCTGCATAGGGTCTTCCCGTCCCCCTGAAGGCAACGCGCATCTGCACGCGTAATTCAATTTCACTGAGCAAGTTGTAGAGACAGTGAGACCATCGTTACATTATTGATACCGGACCTCATTTAAAGGCCAATTTATTTTGCTACCTTAGGATCCTCATAGTTAAGACCGCTATTAACCAGATTTTCGATTAATCACAGAAAACCATGATCGCTCTTATATTAATGGCATCGGGCAAATTTCACACAGTATACTATCATATTAATGATTGCACTGTGTTGTGTTTTTAGTAAACAGTCGTGGCCTCCGATTTTGTGTCACCATTATAAGTGATTTTTTTATGGTGGCGTAGCAAGTCAATATTAATTTAAATTAATTTAAAAAGCTACGCAAAGAATATAAATAAACTAGCTTATAACGGTCCCTCTTGTCGTCAAACTTAGGAGGAGATCTTGCCGAGTTCCTTAACAACTTTTAGCTCTACGCCTTAGTATTCTCTACCTACGAACCTGTGTCGGTTTAGGGTACGGTAGTAATATAATATTCATTTCCTGGTCTATTTTTTAAATATTAGACTTTCTATTATAGACTCATCAGTAGTAGCTTTAGCTACATCCCTTAGAGGCCGCATTAAAACAAAACGGATTAACCTTTCCTATTTGCAACCCTTTCGTATTCGGCGAGAAGTATTATAACTTCTTTTTACGTTACTCATGTCAGCATTCTCTCTTCAGTATCCTACAAAATAATGAAACACTATTTGATTTAAAGTTTTACTGAATGTTCTACTACCTAGATTAATAACAAATTTATTATTATTAACCAACACGATATCGGTTGATTGTTTAAGACCCGTTAAATTTTCGGCGCTACTATCTAGACTGCTGATGCGTTGTTACATACGATCATTATAAGTAGCGACTGCCAGGCTCACTTCACAGCTGTATTCGATATTGCTACGTCCTTAATTTCACTTAACAATCATTTGGGACCTTGATCAGTGTTCTCGGCTGTTTCCGTCTTGACTGCCCAACTTAGCATGAGCAGTCTGAATATCTACCATCAATTTATGTAATTCCGAGATTCGCTTCCAAAGGTAAGATTTTCTAGATCCCCGCAACCTGAACGCAGATAAGGCTACTTATTGTGTCTGTTAATTTAATATAAATTATTTTATCTTATAAATAGAATTTTTATTATTATAAAAATAATAATAAAAATATAAAACAAGAAAAGAATTTTTGTTTTACCTTAAATTTGTTGGGAATTGCCTTGCTGTACCTCCATAAATTTCTGTTTTTATATTATTTGTAGACATCATACTTAAATATGTTTCGGTAGAAAACCAGCTAGCACCAGGTCAGATTGGCATTTCACCGCTTACCAAAACTCATCGGAGAATAATGCAACATTCAACCGTTCGATCCATTATAATCTGGTCTTGGTAAGATCACCTGGCTTCGGGTCTAATAGAAGTAACTTATCCATCACTATGTATATTATTATAATTTTTATTATATTTATTTATAAAATAAAGAAATAATTTATAGTCCAGTCGCTTTCGCTAGGGCTTTTAACCTTGCTACTCCTATTAACTTGCTGACCCATTATGCAAAAGGTACGCCGTTATTCTTAAATATTTTATATTCATAATAGAATTTCGACTGCTTATAGAGTTACTAATTCAAGGTCTATTTCACCGCATTTAATTATTAAAACAAAGTATTTTAATTAAGAAACATAATATTTATTAATTAATTAATTTTGTTTTAATAATCGAATATTTGTATACTACATGCTTTTCAAACTTTTCCTTTACAGTACTTATTCACTATCGCTAAATTTATAATACTTAGCCTTAGAGGATGGTTCCCCTTTATTCCGACAAGTTATCTCTCATCGTACTCCAATCTAGAATACTTATTTATAACTTTATTATTAGTGCAATACATAGAATAAAAACTAATTACTAGCGAAGCAAGCTAGACTTTTTGGTTATAAATGAGTTTTAGTTTTAACTAATATTTAAATGTAATGTTTAAATTTATTATATAAGAATAAAATAATTATTTACTTAATTATTATTTAAATTTCTAAATTTTAATTTTTGTTTTATATTTCTACAGGACTCGATTTACCTTCTATGGTGAAATGTTATTATTTTTTTTCTAATATCTTTTTTTATTGTGCCTCCTGCTACGCAGGAGTAGCTTTTTGATAAGAGAAAAGAATAGTTAAATTCCTGGATTTTTAATTAAAACCCCTTCAATTAATAAAACAAATAGGCTAATCCGATTTCACTCACCATTACTTTCGGAGTCTCGGTTGATTTCCTTTCCTTTCCTTAATAAAATGTTTTACTTCAGGAAGTTATTTTTAAAAGATTTACCTTAGGATCGCTTACTGTTCTGGGTACCAATAAACAGCTTCATTTATTATTTTTAATACCGAATCTTTATTGGATAAGCTTTTGGTTGTGACCTCCTTTTGTATAAATTTGCCTTAGTTTTCCTTAATAACCCCTTTGAATTACTTTTTTTTATTCTTTTTTGATGTTACTATATGATTATCATCGATACTTTTATAGTATACATTTTATTTATTTTTAAATTTAAATTAATTTTATGTTTATTTTGTTTTGCTAGCTTTGCAAGTGAACCTAACCACCACTGGCTGTTATTAAAAAAGCGATACTTATTATTATTGTTTTATATACCTGATCCTGCTACGCTTTGCTTCTAATTAAGCCATAATTGCTAGTAGCGAAGTAAAAGCACAATTGCTAGTAGCGATCCTGCTTCGCTAGCGAAGCAAGACACACTTGCTAGGAGCGATTCTAATAAGTAGCGATTATTCACAAATAAGTAGCATTCTGCTAATTCATAGGCGGCTCTTTGCTTATTTGCTTATTTGCTTCTTTGCTTATTTGCTTATTTGCTTATTTGCTTCTGGCGAAGCAAATAAGCAAAGAAGCAAAGGCACAATTGCTAGTGGCAGTTGCAGATTCAGACCAAACACAAGAATCGCTACTGCTACTGCTACTGCTACTGCAACTGCTTCTGCTACTGCTACTGCTACTGCTACGCAGGCATTGATCCTCAAACAAAACCACAACAGAACCTAAATTTTAAAGATAAAGTATTTTTTCTAAATCTAAAAGGTTTTATTCTAATTGCTGAACTTTCCACATAAAATGGTCTCACCTTTTTAAACCAGTAGGTCGCTTCTTCGAATAAGACCCTAGTTATTTGTAATATTTAACATACTACATATTTCAGCGACATTATTTAAATAATTATTTAATTCTTTAAGTTTAGGGTATTCAGTATAAACAACTTGTTCTATTAGTTTAGTGAATTAATATAAATCAAACACTGCTTTGTAGTTGTAGTTGTAGTTGTAGCGAAGCAACTACAACTACAACTACAACTACAACTACTACTACAACCAGAAGCAGCCACAATATAAATAATAAGTAGTTAGTTATATCTAACAACTAAGAACAATAATAAAAAGTAGTATTAGCTAGGCTAATATAAGAATTAAATTTATAATACATAGTATATATTTTATATATTATACTATTTATTAGCTACATTACACAAGCCTACGCTTTAAGTTACTGCAATGCTTTTTTATTAGTAACGCTACTAGCAAGTGTGTCTTGCTTCGCTAGCGTAGCTGGATCGCTACTTCTTGTGTGGCAAAGCAAGCGTAGCCTAATAAGGAGCAGGATCGCTACTAGCAAAGCAAGGTTTGCTTCTGGCGAAGCAAGGCACACTTGCTAGCAGGATCAGGCACTAATAAGATAAACGCTTTGTTTTATTGTTTTCTATTTATAATTAATACATAGTTCGGCTAGCTTATCTCAGGTATATAAAACAACAAACTATTTATTATAATTAAGATTAAAAATTTGTAGTAGCATTTCTAAGTATTAAGTATTTAAAATTATTATATCTTATTTTTTATTATGCCTGCAACGCAGATAGCCTATAGAACACAAGTAATACTTTATAAAGAAAAATTATAAAAGAGTATTAAATAAAAACTAACCTTTTTTTTTGATTAACCTTTAATATGTTAGACACTATCAATTGATAATAATAAATTTATTATGTTAGCAGCAGCAAAATATATTGGAGCTGGAGTAGCTTGTTCTGGATTAATCGGAGCAGGAGCAGGTATTGGAACTGTTTTCGGTTCTTTAATTATAGCTACAGCTAGAAACCCTCAATTAAGAGGACAGTTATTCACTTACGCTATCTTAGGATTTGCCTTAGCAGAAGCAACTGGACTTTTTGCATTAATGATGGCTTTCTTATTACTTTACTCATAAGTAAAATAGACTAATTAATACTATTCCTGTCTTTGATTCTATCTATTCAAGATATAATTATAATAAACAATTGTAAAAAACAAACAAAAAAAAAACAAAAAACAAACAAAAAAAAAAGAAAAAATATTTTTATTTCCCAACGATAATAATAAATTGCTAAGCATAAAAATAAACAGTGGTTTATTTTTAAGAAATTATGTAACTATTTATTATTAGTGCCATGAAACAATAATAATTTAGAACCAGAACAAAAAAAAAAAATAAAACTTTATTTAAAAATAAGACGCTACTGTACTGTGTGTCTTTTTAGCGTTGCAGAATCAGAGATAAATATAAATTCATTCTGAAACCCCCTATGCTGCTTTATCTGAAACATAAAAATATAAGCAGATAGCTTTAGTTAATGATAACCAACAATTCTAGTTATATCTAACAACTATTGTTGGTTTGCTTACGCTACCAAATGCTACTTATGATAAATAGCAATTGTGTGGCACAGCAAGCGTAGTTTTTGTTTAAATTTACTTTAATTTGTTTTTTTGAGAATTAGATTTAGAATGGTAAAAACCAACAAATAATTAGAATGGATTCTCTAGCTGTGCGTAGTGCGTAGTGCGTAGTGCGTAGTGCGTAGTGCGTAGCTAGTTTTTATTTGTAGTTGTAGTTTTTACAACTACAACCATCACCAACAATTTCTGCTACGTAGTTTTTAATTGATTCTCCGCTTGGCCTGCTGCTTGATGAATAAGTAGCCACCACCTGCTGCTAGTTACACAAGCCGCAGCAACTACTTATTAATAAAAATAAGTATAAGAATAAGAATAAGTATAAGAATAAGAATACTAAGTATTAAATTAATTCTAGGACTATGAAAACAAAAAAATTGTTTTTTATTTACTCTTGGTGCAGAACACAAAAAAGTACACAACTAGCATTGTTGGTTATCATTAACTAAAGCTACCTGATTGATAATAAGTTTTGTTATTTATTGCTAGCTACTGCGTAGCATTATTCTATATCTGCGTAGCGTGGTTTTTACAACCTGGAGCGATATAAGTAGCGCTTTGCTTCTAATTAAGGCACAATTGCTTGCTACGCAGACACAAAATAATCGCTACTTATTAGGCACAGAAGCTAAATAGCCTAGTGTAAAAAACAATTTTATAAATTATACATATAAATAATAGCGCTATCTATTTATTCTGGCTCTGCGTAGCGTGGTTTTTACAACCAGAAGCGCGAAGCGCGGAGTATGTAATACTGCTACTATGTTAAAACTAGTAATAATTAATACTATGTAATAAGATAAGTAAAAGTAGTAGTTTTTAAGTTATAAATTATCACTTATTACTTTTCATTTATAACTTATAACTTATAACTATGAATTACAAAGGGCCCTTAGCTTAATTGGTCGAGCATCTAATTGTCAATTAGAGTTGTTCCAGTTCGAATCTGGAAGGGCTCGTAATCTTTATTTTGTTGTTGTGATTCTTAAGTAGCGAGCTTCTTAAGAATCGCTACTTAAGAATCGCTACGCTACTTCTTGCTACTATTTAAGTAGCGTTATGAATAAGCAGCGCTACTGGTTGTAGTTGTAGTTGTAGTTGCTTCGCTACAACTACTACTACATACCACAAGAGCCATCAGACACAAAAATAATCGCTACGCTTGCTTTGCCACACAACTGCTAATTCATAAGCGGCTCTTTGCTTCTGGTTGTAGTTTTTACAACTACTTGCTAATAGCCAGCCACAATTGCTAGTAGCTTTTATCTTCTCACTAAAAATAAACTAAAAAAGCTACGCAAAATAATCAAATAAATTAGTTGGATCTGCGATATTTCTATTGTTGATAATCAATGCTTTACCTACCTAATAAAAAAAAAGGGACATTTAAACGGTCCTTTCGTATAGTGGTTCGTACAACTCCCCTTCAAGGAGTCAGGATCAGTTCAAATCTGATAAGGATCAACATAAGCTACTTATTTCTAGACTTGCTTTATTTTTATTTAATTTATATTTCTATTTTTATTATATTTTATATTATATTATATTATATTATAACTGGATTAATAATAAGCAAGCAGCGGTTGAATGTAATATTATTATTCTACTACTGCGTTTGAAGTTTTAAGTTTGAAGTAGCAAGTTTGAAGTAGCATTTTATTGTGTCTAGCTAACGCAAGTAGTTATTTAAGATAAAGCTTCGATTCTTAAGTAGCTTATTGCTACTGGCGAAGCAAGACACATTTACTAGCACAACAAATAAGTTTGACCCAGAACTAAAAAAAGCTTTTACCTATAGACTGATTAATTATTTATTATAATTAATCAGTGATATAAATAATCAGTGCCTTATAACACAACACACGCTACGCAGAGACAAGACACAAGACACAAGACACGCTACGCAGAGACGCTACGCAGACACAAGATACGCTACGCAGAGACAAGACACGCTACGCAGACACAACAATTTGAAGCAACCAACTAAAATTAACATTTTTATGTTAAAAAAAATAAAACTATAGTAGTTTTATTTATTGACGCTATTTATTATTATTATTATTAATATTAATAATACAACTAAAAAATATAATGTAAGTGTCCTTTAAATTAAGTACAAAAATAATTTTTGACCGACGAGTCTTCATTATATTTTTAGCTTATTATCAATTAAATAAAGTATTATCCTACATAGTTATTATTATCTCTTCATATTGACTTCTTATTACAAATAATAATAATTATTTGATTAGAGAACCATAATGATTACTTGGTATTTAGAAACAAATTAAAGTTTAATAAATTATTTTATTTATTGATTTAAAAAATAAATGCTTGCTAATAATTATAAGGCTACTAGAATAAAGCTATGCAATGCTTTTTAATTATTGGCTATAGTTTTAATTAGCTAAAACTATCTTTAGCTTTTTTTCAAGTAGTTTTTTAATTTTAAGGTGCGAGCATTAACAAATAAGTAGTTAACAGTCCTTACACCCAAAGAGTGTTTCTTTGCTAACTACTACGCAATAAATAATAATAATAAAAACAATAATTTAAATTAAATTAATAATACAAATGTTAACAAAAATTAAAACCGTTATCACAAGTTTTGCCAAAGGTTTAAAAAAAGGATGGGTTACATCGACTTTACCTGAATATATCACTAAATTTCATAATAAACCTATAGTGAGATTATTTAGATTTTTAGGTGGTTTAAGCGTAATAATTACCCTAGGTAAAGTTAATTTTTCTTTTGATTTACCTATTTATATTTTTTATATCTCTTTTTTTATTACGATTTTATTTTTTGTATATATGTTAGTAATAAATATTATTAGATTAATTCATATCGTTAAAATATTAAGATCTGATGAGTTAGATGTCAGAAATTCTCCCATAGATAGAATTGCCTCATTGACTGCTAGGATTCTATTATGTGGAAAGGGTATCTGTGTAGGAGGTGCTGTAGGAGGCTCAGTCGTGGGAGCTGGTTTAGCTCTGGATAGTTCCCTTGTAAACACCGGGAACGAGCCCATCTTCTCACCACAAATCGTCGGTTTGTTAAAACAAATTCTACCTGAAGGAGTCATTAAACCTACAAGTCCCCAAAGTTCAATTACAAGCATCGAGATAGGATCAATCATTTCGAAACTTGATAGTAATCAATTAGATCAAGTAGGTTTGAAAGATGTCAAAAATGCTATTGTTAAAGCAAAATCTTTAAGTCTTAGCGAAAAAGATGAATTGGAAAAATTAATTAATCAAGAAGAAAAAAACTTAGAGATAAAAGGGGCTTATCTTAAGACCAGAATAAAAGAAGAGATAGATAAAATAAATAAATAAATTTAATTATTACTTTATTTAAAAATAAGTCCATGCCTTATAACACAACACACGCTACGCAGAGACAAGATACGCTACGCAGACACAAGATACGCTACGCAGAGACGCTACGCAGACACAAGAAACGCTACGCAGATACAAGACACAAAAGACGCTACGCAGAGACAAGACACGCTACGCAGACACAAGAGACAAGAAACGCTACGCAGACACAACAATTTGAAGCAACCAACTAAAATTAACATTTTTATGTTAAAAAAAAAATTATAGTAGTATTGTTTATTGATTATTCTTTATTATTTATTATAATAAGTGCATTTATAAAAAAAAATAAAAATAAAAAATAAAATAAGAATAAATAATAATAATATAAATAGTAATAAAAACTACTTGTGCGTAGCTTTTCTAATAATTAATAAATAGCGTTTATAAAAAAAACTACGCTTGCTGTTGGTAGCAGTTGTAGTTGTAGTTGTAAATACTACAACTACAACTACAGCCACCACACGCTACTTTGCTTCTTTGCTTCTTTGCTTCTTTGCTTCTAGCAAAGACACAATTGCTAGCAACACTTGGTAACAACAAATACTTATTATTCTATTCTTAAAAAATAAAAACTACGTACTACGTACTACGTACTACGTAGCAACTGATTATTGGGGCTTGATTAATGCTACGCAGAAGCGATCATAATTAGTAAATAGATAATTTAAATTTAAATAATAATCCTCGCTATTTATTATTATTATTATTAATATTAATAATACAACTAAAAAATATAATGTAAGTGTCCTTTAAATTAAGTACAAAAATAATTTTTGACCGACGAGTATACATTATATTTTAGCTTATTATCAATTAAGTCAAGTGCTATCCTACGTAGTTTTTATTACTATGTATTATTATTATTTTTTATCTCTATTATTATTTTATCTCTATTATTATTTTATCTCTATTATTAGTTATTATTATTATTATTATTATTATTATTTTTATCAAACTTTTATTAAACTAAGAATTAATTCCAGAACCAAAAAATAATTGTAATGATGGCTCTGATTCTTAAGTAGCGCTGCTACTAGCAATTGTGCATTCATAAGCAAGTGCTGCTTCTTGTGTCTTGCTTCTGGCAATTGTGCCTTATTAATCAAAGTAGCAATTAATAAGAAGCAGCTGCAAATACCGCAGCAGACACAAAAGTAGCACTTGGTTCTCATTAGCTAAAGCTAATACCAGTAGCTTTAATTACTAAGAACTAACAACTAACAATTGATACACAATAATTTATATATTTTTCTTATTATAATAATAATAACTCTTTGATTGGAGAACAATAATGATTTACTTGGTATTTAGAAACAAATTAAAGTTTAATAAATTATTTTATTTATTGATTTAAAAAATAAATGCTTGCTAATAATTATAAGGCTACTAGAATAAAGCTATGCAATGCTTTTTAATTATTGGCTATAGTTTTAATTAGCTAAAACTACCTTTAGCATTTTTTCAAGTAGTTTTTTAATTTTAAAGTGCAAGCATTAACAAATAATTAGCTAACACTTATTACACCCAAAGGGTGTTTCTTTGCTAGCTAAAACACAATAAATAATAATAATAAAAACAATAATTTAAATTAATAATAAATTATTATGACAAATAACATTTTTAAATTTCAACATTTTCCATTTCACTTAGTGGATCCTTCACCTTGGCCTATATTAACTTCGTTTTCTTTATTAAATTTAACAATAGGGGCAGTATTATATATGCATGGATATACATATGGAGGATATATATTAAGTATAGGTTTCATTTTAACAACATATGCTATGATTTTATGGTTTAGAGACGTTGTAATAGAAGCAACTTATTTAGGTCACCATACCAAAGAAGTAAAAAACGGATTAATGATGGGTGTAATTTTATTTATTGTTAGTGAAATTTTCGCTTTTTTATCTGTTTTCTGGGCTTTCTTTCATTCTAGTTTATCTCCTGCTATTGAAATAGGTGGGGCTTGGCCTCCATTAGGAATTACTCCCTTAGATCCTTTTGCAATACCACTATTAAATACTTTTTTATTATTATCTAGTGGAGCTTTTATTACTTATGGACACCACGCTTTAATAGCTGGAAATAGAAAAGCTGCTATTGATGGCGTAATCATAACTATTATTTTAGCTATAATATTTACTGGTTTACAATATTTTGAATATTCTGAAGCAGGTTTTACTATGTCTGATGGTGTATATGGATCAGCATTTTATGCTTCTACTGGTTTACATGGTTTACATGTTATCATTGGGACTCTTTTTATTGCTGTAGCTTTAATTAGAATTATTAATTACCAACTTACTACAAAACACCACAATGGTTTTGAATCAAGTATTTTATATTGGCATTTCGTGGATGTTGTTTGGCTATTCTTATTTGTTGCAGTATATTTCTGGGGTAATACTTAAATTTATTGTTGGTTATTTATAATATTAATATTAATATTCTTATTAATAAAGCAGCGCGAATACCTGATTATCAAAGCTGCTAATAAAAAAGGTATTTACTGATTACTGAATATTTTATATTTAAAACCGCTGCTTGCTTATTATTCTCCTTATTAGGAATAATAAATAATAAATAATAAATAATAAATAATAAGTTATAATTAATAAATAATAAATTATTGTATTAAACTAAATAAATTAATTAAATATAATTTAATCATTTAAAAATAAATTTAACTTAATAAAAGGATAAAAATTAAAATTAAACACCCCCTGATGGCTCTGATTCTTAAGTAGCGCTGCTACGCTAAGTAGCGATGGCTCTGATTCTTAAGTAGAGCTGCTAATTCATAAGCGGCTCTTTGCTTCTGGTTGTAGTGGTAGTTTTTACAACTATTTGCTAATAGCCAGCCACAATTGCTAGTAGCGATTCTTTTGTGTCTGTAGCAATTATTAATTTAAACTAAATTTTTTTATAGTTTATAGATTTAATCGGAGTTTAGATTCTCTCTTGTGTGGCAAAGCAAGCGGTTATGAAACTTAAAGAAAGATAAAAGTAGTTTTTAATTAAATTTATATAATAACTACAATAAAAATTAGTGAAATTTTAATAAATTTTCCCCTTTGTCCGCGTAGCGCGTAGTTTTTTATTACTAATTAGTCCTAGCATCCTTCAGTATAATTATAAAAATTATTATAATAATAGAGATAAAATAATAATAACAGAGATAAAATAATAATATAAATAATAAAAATAATAGGAGATAAAATAATAATAATAAGTAGCACCAGCAACAATAAAAATAATAGAGATAAAAGCTACTATTTGTTAATAATCGCTACAGACACAAAAGAATCGCTACGCTACTTCTGATTCTGCTCCTTATGAATCGAAGTATCAGTGTCATTCAGCTTCGCTTGCTTTGCTAGTATCAGCTACTGCGGCTTGTGTAACTAGCAGCCGCTGCGTAGCTCGCTACTTATGAATCGCTACTTATGTTTCGCTCCGCAGACACAAAAGAATGGCTACGCTACTTCGCGAAGCAGAATCGCTACGCAGACAAAAAAGAATCGCTACGCGCTACGCGCTACGCGGGCACAATAATAAGCTAGAGATTAACATAAAAAAACTTAGTTTTGGTTTACCTACCCCTGCAATAGCCACTAGTGTGTATATTAAGTCACACAAGCCACTATTGCAGCCACTTTATTAAATACTCATTACTTTCCGTAATTAAAAGCTGATTATTCACAAATAAAAAGAAGATAAAAGTAAATTTTAACTGCTGTTAGCTTTTGCAGATGCAAGAAAGTAAAGATTAGAATTAGAATAACAACTAGTGTAGCTTGCTTATGTTAATTATGCTCCTTATTAATAAAACGCTAACAGTAGATACCTAAAAATAAGTCATTATTGCCTTGCTAGGTAAAATAAGGGGGTATAAAAAGAATAAAAATATAAATTTTATAATTAAATCTACAAATAAAATAAACAAATAAAAGTTATTATTTGCATTCATTCTATTATGAGAATATATTTGGTAGCAACCTTGTTTGTGTTGTATTGTATTGTGTTTGTATTGTATTTTTGTTGTATTGTGTAGTGTTGTGTAGTGTAGTGTAACTAGCTTTGAATAACAATAAATAGAACTGCTTTTCTAAGTATTTAGTATTAAGTATTAAGTATTAACTTTAAATATTTTTAAGAATAAGAACTAAAAAACAATTTTAAAATTGTTTTTTTTATTATTTTATCTCTATTATAATTATTGTTGCCGGTGCTACTTATTATTATTATTATTTATATTATTATTATTATTATTATTATTATTTTTATACCAAGAACTAGAAAAAGCAAGGCCAATTATATTCTAGATTTTTTTAATCCTTTAAAATATATGGATTTCTTCTGCTACTAGCAAAGCAAGCGAAGCTGAATGACACTGATACTTCGATTCATAAGGAGCAGAATCAGAAGTAGCTTTTAATTATTGAGAAGCAGAATCAATCCAAACTAAGAAATCAGGAGAAGACACAGCTTCAACCACTATAGGCATAAACCCATGCCAAACTCCACAAATTTCTGAGCATTGTCCATAAAAAGTTCCGGCTCTTTCAGCTAAGAAAGAAACTTGATTTAATCTCCCTGGTACAGCATCTAATTTAAGTCCTAATGAAGGTACAGAAAAAGAATGTAATACATCAGAACCGGTAATAATTAATCTGATATGACAATCTACCGGAATTATAAGTTTATTATCCACATCTAATAATCTAAATTGACCTAATTCTAAATCTGATTCAGGGATCATATATGAATCAAAATCAATTGATTCTCCACTATCTGTGATAAAATCTGAATATTCATATGACCAATACCATTGATGACCTACTACTTTAATAGTTAAAGTTGGTGATATTACTTCATCCATTAAATATAATAATCTAAATGAAGGAAAAGCAATTGCTATTAGAATTAAAGCTGGAGTAATAGTCCAAATTAATTCTAATACTGTACCGTGTGTTAAATATTTATGAGCGATAGGGTGATTTTTTTCGCTATAATAATAAACTAAAGAAAAAATAGTCCAAGAAACAGCAATACTTATAACAATTAAATAGAAACCTATAGTATTGTGTAAAGTAACTAATCCTGTAAAACCTGGTGCAGCGCTATCTTGAAAACCTAATTGCCATGGTTGAGGGGCATCATTAAATATGGTATAAAAATTTGAAATAAATAACTTCATATTTATTTATAATTGGTTTTGTTTATTTAATCTTAATTTACTAATTACTATTATATTTTTAGTTTTGCTTGCTCAAACTTTTATTATTTTTATTTTATTATTATTATTATTTATATTATTATTATTTTATCTCTATTATTAGTTATTATTATTATGATTCTGCTTATTCATAACGCTTCTGGTTGGAGTGGTAGTTTTTACAACTACAACTACTTGCTAATAGCCAGGCACACTTGCTAGCAGAAGTAGCGATTCTTTTGTGTCTGTAGCAAATCTTCTTGTAGAATAATTTTATTGGATAAAACTAAGGCCAAAAGAATAAAAATTAACAAATAATTGTTAATTCTATAATTAGTGCAAGAATTATAATTATAATTATAATTTTAATAACCAATAACCAAGAATAAGAAGCACAAATAAGAAGCTATTTATAATATAGCCGATAATTGTTTTTTATTGTGCCTCCTGCTACGCAGGATAAGCCTCGCTACGCAGGAGTAGCCTTCGGATAAGCCTCGCTACGCAGGAGTAGCTTTTTAAGTTGTATTATTAATATTAATCATAGCATAGTCTTGTTTTTAATTGGAGACTCCTGCTTACGAAGCTAGCGATCATTATTTTGTTTTTTTAAGTTTGTATCTTATTATAATAAAAATTTTTGTAATTTAAGTAACCTTAATTGTTAACAATCAGTTTTAATTGTAAAACTAATTTAAATTAAATTAGTTTATATAATCATTTTTAATTCATTAAAAGGACTCTTAAGAATTATCTTTGGGGTATATTCTCATATAACTAAAAAACAAAAAGAATAAACTTAATTATTTAAATTTATTAGATATATAATCTAAGTAGTAAAGGATTCGAACCTTTATTTTTATTATGGGATCCTTATAAAAAACAAACTTCTTTATTTATAAAAAATCAAGCTTATTTATATATTATGCTACTTAATAATAATCGCTACTGGTTGTGGTTGTAAATACCACAACTACAAGAAGTAGTAATGGGCTTTGCCAATTCTGATTATAAATAAAAATAAATTCATAACCATAGCAAACTTATGATAGAATTTATTTTATAATATAACCTAGGACTAATTAGTAATTAGTAATTAGTAATTTAAAACAAAAATTTTTATTAGGCTAGCTTGATTAATAATAGAGATAAAAAATAATAATAGAGATAAAATAATTAGAATAGAGATAAAATAATTAGAATAGAGATAAAAGCTACTTATTTGTTAATAATTGCTACGCTACTTATGATTCGCTACTAGCAAAGCAAGGTTTGCTTCTGGTTGTAGTTGTAGTTTTTACAACTACAACTACTTGCTAATAGCCAGGCACACTTGCTAGCAGCGCTGCTTAAGAATCAGAGCCATCGCTACTTGCAATTGTGGCTTAATTAGAAGCAAAGCGTAGCAGCTGAGCCATCAGGGGGTGTTTAATTTATTTTTCATTAGAAATATCCATTAAAGTATTTTCACTTAATCCAATTAAAGGTACAAAAATTAAGAACCAAGCGAAATAAAATGCAGTTGCCACTTGTCCAATTTCTAAATAAGGTGAATCAGGGTGTTGAGATCCAATCCACATTAAAATAAAGAAATCTACAACAAATAACCAGAAAGCTAATTTCATCAAAGGTCTAAATGTGGAACCTCTAATTCTAGAAAGATCCACTAAAGGTAATATTAATAATATTAATAATGATCCAAACATTGCTACTACTCCTAATAATTTATTAGGAATACTTCTTAATATAGCATAAAAAGGTAGTAAATCACTTACATAAATAATATTAATTCTCAGAGTTTATTTTGTAAAGCATATTTGTATGCATAAACTTAGATATGTTGTGTCTGCGTAGCATCACATCCATACTTTCTCCCCATATATAAATTCTTTCTCCTTTATTCTGTTTATGTATTGAACACTTCAAAGTATTTTCTCCGAACATATTTTCTAAGGTACTTTTTAATTTTAAAACATCTTGGTTGGTAAAACCATAAGTATTTAAATGTAAACCTTTATTTTGAAGAGAACCGTCATCCATTATCCAATAAGCTAAACCTCTAGGACTAAGTAAATCTTATATATTTGAAGGTACTATTTTTAATGGGAACCACATCTGGATTATAAAACAGACATTTGCAGTAGTTAAAACATGGTAATGATAATGTAGCAAAATTAACAGAACTATAATTATTATTATTTTTCTTATTTATAAATGATTTTGTTTTAAGTTTAAAATCTTTAAATAAGTAGGGTTTAAATAATTCTAATACATGGTTAAAATAGTTAATATGTTATATTCTTAAACTATTTTGACCATACATAATTCTAGAATTACCTATTAAAGATTTTTTTGAATATGTCCATCTCCTAGTAAAAATCCTATAAGAATTTAATTTAAAGGAAAATAAATAGTTAAATTGTTGTGTGGCAAAGCAAGCGGAGTTTTTCAAGGTTGGATACTCTTTTTGTAGGAATAGTTATAGTTGAGAAATTTTGTGAACATACTAAACTAGTAAAAGTTATTAGATCACATTACATTAATACATATTTGTAATATCCATTATCTTTCAATAATGGCTGGACTATATCTTCATCCTTACTTTTTCTTAATTATTAATTTAATTGCCAGCTACTAAAGACTAAAGACTAAAGAATAAAGACTAAAAACTAAAGACTAAAGACTAAAGACTAAAGAGAGCTAGCCGGTAAGGAGCTTCGCGTGTTGTCTCTGAGGAGCCTACTCTTGTATTGGATATACAATTTGGTTTCCTGCTGATTGTTCATTGTAATATCTTAAATCATTGTTACTTTAACTTTTATTAATTAAAGTAGATTAAGCTTTAGGAGTTTCCAGCATATAGCGAAGTTTATTATTCATAAGATTACTCTTAAGCATGGCATTTATTAATTTACCATTCTGGTACTATTGAGGCGGGGGTAACCATAGGATCGGCGGGGATATAATTGTCAGAGTGACCTAATAAATTAGGATAAAAGAAAACAATTACAGCTAAAACTAAAAAGAATGCAAAAATAGTTACTAAGTCTTTAAACACGAAGTAAGGGTGCATTGCATATCTATCCCCATTAGATGTTACTCCATTTGGATTACTTGAACCATGTACATGTAAAGCAATTAAATGAGCTACAGCTAAAGCAGCTAATAAAAAAGGCAATAAATAATGTAAAGAAAAAAATCTATTTAATGTTGCATTATTCACTGAAAATCCTCCCCAAATTAATTCTACTATATCTTGCCCAAATACAGGGATAGCTGATAATAAATTCGTAATAACGGTTGCCAAACTTTTAATTTGCTCATTCTAGCAAGTGTGTCACATAGATGTCTTAAATTTATGGGAACTGGGGACACCTAATCTATATTTTTGCTTTATATGTTTAAAACAAGCAAACCATGTGCAGTACACTCATCTAAAATTAGAATGATTGTAATTTAATACTTGTGTAAAGCCTTGTGTTACGCTATTCTTATTTTTATTCATAAATAAAAATAAAAATTAAAGCGAAAAAAAATTCCGACTGTACATTAAGCATCATTGCAGACACCCACCGATGGACCAGTCTGTAGCGATAGTTTACTCTACCGACGGTCTTAATGCAAAACAAACATTTTTGACCGTTTTCATCAGTATTGCTATATGGTTATTTATACAAATTTTTAGTAAAAATTTCTTTGTATTCTCCATATAACTATGTTTAACTTATTTTGTATTTCATTTCAGGTGTTATGTAAGGATTTACTATATTTCTAAGATCATTCATAGATTCTTTTCAAACATATATAATGTATTGGTCTTTGCTTCCTGCTGACTGCACAGAAGCTTTAATATTAAAATTTTCACTTAAAACATTTACAAGCATTAAACACTCATTGTAAGTAAATGAATTAGTAGAAAACTTTAATCCTTTATTTACTTTAGAACCATCATCCATTATTCAAATGGCTAAAGCTAAAGGAGTTAAATATTCACCGATACAATTTGGAACACGTTTAATATTATTTTCATACCAAAGATCTCTAATTCAATTAAAACTAGTATAAGTTCAAGTAGTAAACCTTACTATTTTTCTCAGTTTACCTTTACTTCCTAATCTTTTTCCTATTACAGGTTTTTTTGAATTACAATAGCCATATTCTGATAGCATTTTTTGTAAAAATAAAATATATTCTACATGAGAATCTTCCTGAAAAAAAGAAATTCTAGTACCCATACCGTTTAATCTTTTTTCAGCATGAGCATCTCCTAGAAGAGATCCAAATATAATAGATAAAACTTCTTTATTATGTGGACCTATCCTATATATACCTCTTAACCTACTGGTCCTATTCCAGTGGACTCCATTTTTTAGATTTATTTCACAAACTCCAGCGGCTAAAGCAGCTATAGGACTTATTAAAGCTACTCCTGCGTAGCGAGGCTACCTTGCTTCGCCAGAAGGCTACTCCTGCGTAGCAGGAGGCACAACAAATTAATAAAAATAAATATAAGTTAAACATTTGGGGCTTGATTATTAAACCCCATAATGACATTTGACCATATGGTAAAACATACAACATCTCTATCTATTTACAAGCAAATACCACGGTAAATAGTAGTTGTACCTAATTAATAAATAAGCTTATTATTCTGCGTAGCTTTTACATCAATTTAGGCCTTGAGATTCTAATTTAAAAATCAGATGTCCGACTGTACATTAAGCACCATTTCAGGCACCCACAAGTGACCCAGTCTGTAGCGATCGTACATACAACCGACGGTCTTGAAAGGTGATAACTTCCGTTGACCGTTTTCACTTGTATTGCCAGAAAGAGAATTTTGTCTCTTTCCAATACCCCTGTCGAGGTATTCTATTGCTAATCACCTAGCTTAGCTAGGCTACCCTTTTCCCTATGTAGGTTTATAAGGGGAACACAATAGGACTATAGATGTGTTTCTAAAACCAATCCAAAGAACTAATGATTTTGCTCTCTGTAATTGGACTATGTATCAATAGTATCTGTTACTAGATACTTACGCTTAATTATACCATTTGAGTTTAGTGCTCGTCTAATCGTTATTTCATTGCACTCTATTACTTTACTAGCTTCAATTATACTACTAAAACTTTGAGGATTAGTACCATCTAAATTAGTAATTGTAATAGGTCTCACATTTACAGCACATTTTAACCGTGATTCCATCGACATTGGTTTTCGTTGTAAAGCAGCTTCTCGGATAAGATTTCGTGTCTCTTCTGACAGAGCTTTCCCTTTGTTGATACTTCCAACTTTTTGTCGTCGTTCATCAGAATAACCTTGTTTCATCTTCTGTATTGACTCTTCAGAATGTTTCCAGCCAACACTATTGGTAGCTAGTGGAGCAATATTATACTCAGGTTTCAAGGACAGAATATAATGGTCTTCTCGTTCAAGAAGTAGTTTAACATCAACTGTATTCTGTTGAGGTACAAGCTCTAAAACTAGGAAAAAAAATTTGTCTAATCCATACTTTTCGACTGCTTTACCCACTAAAACATTACCCATCTTTGAGAACAGATGTTTATGTAAACGCATATAAATGTTACCTGTTACAGCACTACCGATATAATACTTACCATTTACCGAATTCACTACAAGATAGATTCCTGAAAATGGCTTTAATGTTCGATATGCTAATTTTTTAGTATCTGGATTTGTTAAATCTTCAAATACCATAACAGGTTTAATGTTGTGTTTATCTAGAAAACTCTGAAGACGGTGACTACAAGCAACAGGCAATGTAATAGAAGCGTATTTAATATTTGAGACATCATTAAAGAAACATACCCATTTTAGGCCAATTAAACCTAAGAATGCTATCTAGTTTTTATTATTAATATAAAATATACCAATATTAATAATCTTGTACTCTATCAATTTATTAATCCCCAAGCTTTTCACTCTTTCTAATAAATATCCTTTAGAGCCTTGAGTAGTTATAAGCCTAGCTATCAAAAAAAAAGATAGCTAATGGGTTATTTATATAACTAAAAACTCCGACTGTACATTAAGCATCATTGCAGACACCCATTAGTGACCCAGTCTGTAGCGATTGTGTTCTCAACCGACGGTCTGAAAATTGGTATTATTTCTTTAACCGTTTTCACTAATATAGCCAGAATTAGTTTATTTATTGTTTTTAAACTAAAACCAACACCTCTGTCAAGGTGTTTCGACAAATCTATTCCAAAACTTCCCAGATACAAGTTTATGTTTTGCCCTAATGTCGAGACTTTAAAAATATACTATTAAATACCTAATTTATATTTCATTTCTGCTATAAAATATGGTTCTAAATTTTCCCTTAAATTTGGCATAGATTCTTTCCAAATTGAAATTCTCCATTGATTAGGAAGGCCAGATTTAACTACAGAAGTTTTAAATTTATATTTTTTAGTTAAAACATTAGCTAAAAATTGGCACTCCTCATAAGTAAAACTATTAGTAGCCAAGTAAACACCTTGCCCCTTTTGGTAAGAACCATCTTGCATTATCCAATGAGCTAATCCTAGAGGTGTTAAAGAATCAGCTATATAATTAGGAACTATTTTAATGGTTTTACCATTTGCAGTTCTATAAAAAGAATCATATATCCAATTAAAACTTGTAAATGTAAATAAACTAACTTTATAATTAAATCTGTTTTCAATTCTAGATTCTGATTTGACTATTAAACTCGGAACAGGTCTAGAACAATAACCTAAATTATAAAATAGTAAAGTTAAATAATGAATATATGCAGTATTAGTAATACTTTGTTCTATATTAAATCTTATACTATTTAATGGATTACCTGGTATTTTTTCTGCCCAAAAACCACCTAACATACAAGATATAATAATATCTAATATTTTTTTGTTATGAGGACCTATTCTATTCAGAGCTTTAGTTCTAGCTTTATTTATAGGTAAAACAACAATACTTAAACCATTTATAGTCACTATACTGTTGATTGTATTTAAATCGAAATATTTCCAATTTGGCCACATAATTGAATTAGCCATCATTAAAATTAAAATTATTGTTCCTATAGACCAAACTAACACTCTAGGTGATTTATAAGAACCATAATATAATCCTCTCCCTACATGCATATATACAAAGATAAAAAAAAATGAAGCTACATTAGCATGAGTGTATCTTATTAACCAACCATTGTTTACATCTCTCATTATATGTTCAACACTATTAAAAGCAAAATCTACATGAGGTGTATAGTGCATAGCTAAAAATGCACCAGTTAATATTTGTATGATTAAACAAAGTGCTAATAAGGATCCAAAATTCCATAAATAACTTAAATTAGCAGGTTGAGGTGAATCAACAATATAAGAATTTACTAGTCTAAGTAAGACGTGACTTTTTAAAGATCTCATTTTATTTGTTTGTTTATAAGTTTTATTTGTATCGTGTCTACAAATGTATTATTATTTGTCCTTGCTTAAGGTTTAGGTTGTGGTTGTGAAAACAACCACAACCACAACAACAACAACAAAAAACAAACAAATTATTTTTTGTTATTGGTCGCTTATTGCTAATTGATCCCCTTGATAAGCAAGGATTATCATTATTTTTTTTATTGTGCGCTACGCAGAAAATCAAGTTTATCTTTTTTTTTATTTTATAGCGATGGTGGCTTTAGCTAATGATAACCAACAACTGCTCCTTATTAATCGAAAACAAGACACACTTGCTAGGAATAATTAGAATAAACGCTACTTTGCTTCTGGTTGTGGTTGTAAATACCACAACTACAAAGAAGCAAGAATATACTTATATTTTTTAATTGTTGGTGGATAATTATACTAGATAAGCGTTTGCTTCAATAAATAGCAATGCTTGATACCTCAGTAAGTAGCTTTTTTAATTTTTGCAGTAAAAGTTAATACAACTACAACAAAAAGTATAAATGCATTTTATTTTTATTTGTTTTACATTACTAATTTTTGTTATTAAATTAGTTTTGTAATTTTATTTTAATTGCTAATAAAATTAGATTTTTTATTGTGCTGATTGTATTAATAAATAAAAAAAGTAGCTTTTTTTTAGAAATAAACTTATTAATCAGTGCTAGCATACAAAACAATCAATGCTTCTTATGATTCAAGCACTAATTGCGCTAATGCTAAAGCTGCAACCAACAAAAGCATTGCATAGATATATTTAAAAATATAACTTTGTACATTTTATTATAAAAAAAATGTAGTAGTTTTTTTTTTTATAACAATCTAACAATTAAAATTTAAATGAATATAATATAATAATAATAATTTTTTAATTAATAACTATATTATTTTTTAATTTATCAGTAAGCCAAAGAAGATTTGAACTCCTACTAATTTCTCATCAAGAAATCATTCTACCATTAAATTAAAGGCTTTTATTGTGCTACTGTGTGGCAAAGCAAGCGTAGCCTCGCTAGCAGAAGTAGCGAGCTTGCTTCTGGTTGTAAAAACTACAAAGCAGGATTATCCAACAGCTGCTACTTATTAATGACACGCTACTTTGCTTCTGGTTGTGGTTGTAAATACCATAACTACAAAGAAGCAAGAAGTAGCGAATCATAAGTAGCGGAGCGATTATTAACAAATAAGTAGCGATTGTGCTTCTTCTGCTAGCAAGTGTGCATTCATAAGCAAGCGTTATGAATAAGCAGAATGAAACAAGAAGTAGCACACCAGAGATAGAATAAGCAAGTAGTTTTTTAAATTAAATTTATTAGATTTTATTGAAAAATTTTAAATTATTGTTACTTATAATTACTAATTGATTTTTTTATCTTATTTTTGTTTTTGGCTTTTAAGTTAAAACTATTAACAAGTTTAATTATTAAATTATAGGTTTGCTTACGCTACCCGAAGAACTTTATTTAAATTTTAAGGATTCATCAATAATTTTTTTATAATTCATAATATTACATATTATCCTTAATTATTAGAATAAATAGAATAAATAGAATAAAAGTTATTTTTATTTAATGATATTATTAATACTAATACTAATTCATGCGTAGTTTTCTTTCCAACCTAAATTTATTTGTTTTTTTCTTTGCTTTTGCTGCAGGCAAAAGATGAAGATAAGAATCCAGCACTTATTAAAAAAACTTTTTTATATTTTTTGTTACTTGTGTGGTAAAGCAAGCGTAGCCTCGCTAGCAGAAGTAGTGAGCTTGCTTCTGGTTGTAAAAACTACAAAGCAGGATTATTCAACAGCTGCTACTTATTAATGATACGCTACTTTGCTTCTGGTTGTGGTTGTAAATACCACCACTACAAAGAAGCAAGAAGTAGCGAATCATAAGTAGTGGAGCGATTATTAATAAATAAGTAGTGATTGTGCTTCTTCTGCTAGTAAGTGTGCATTCATAAGCAAGCGTTATGAATAAGCAGAATGAAACAGGAAGTAGTATAATTAATAAGAATAAATACTGATTTACTCCTAAAAAGTAAAACTTAATAATAATAGCTTTTTATTTAGTAGTTATTAATAAAAATTATTTCTATTTATTTTTAATTATTTAATTATTACTATTATTAGTATTAGAATAAGTATTAAATAAGAATAATAAAGGGCTTTTTTTGATATAAATATAAATAAGAAATAGAACAGTAATAATTTTCTTATTTATATTAAGGGGTTATAAAATATAAAATTAGGTTAAACGATATAATTTATTTTATAAATTTAATTATAATAACTAAAAGCTACTTATATCTAAGAACTAGACTAGACTAGACTTATTTTTTTTATAATAAGAGTAATTATGCTATTAATTATTAGTAGCTTTAGCATCCTATGATTTAAAAGCTACTTATAGCGAAGCAAGTAGTTTTTAATAATCAGCAACAATAATAAGTAGCGATGTATTTTTGTTGTATTGAAGCTAGACACAAGCAATTTTAGTTATTACAATAATATTATTTATTTTAAGGATTATTAAAAAATATAAATATAAATATAAATATAAATATAAATATAGGGGGCTCAAGACCTAAAGATATTTTTAATTATCGTTAAAATTAGCAAATAAACCGTTTATCTACTTAGCAAAGAAAAAGGCTAGCTTTTTATAAATCAAGCTGGTAATTGCTGTGAGCATAATTAGCATAAGCAAGCAAGAATAGAATAACCAATTTGCTTTCGATTAATAAGGAGCAGTTGTTGGTAGTTGTAGTATTTACAACTACAAGCACAGCAGCCACCATCGCTACGCTACGTAGAATAAGAATCCCTATTGTTGAATAAAAATTCACAGAAGCTAGGCTAATAAGCTAAAAGGATTGAACTCCAATGCTTGTGTTTTTTCTAGCAATTGTGCCTTAATTAGAAGCAGTTGGTGGATAATTATCCTAGATAATCTTTTACTGTCTGCGTTTGGAAAAATAAGTAGCGAAGCAATCTTATCATTTGTTTAATAGAATTGCTAGTTGTGCCTAGAAGAGGTGGCTGCAGCGGCTGCTTTAGCCGCAGCAGCTTGTAGCGAAGCAACTACCAACTGCTACTTTGTAGTTGTGGTATTTACAACCACAACCAGAAGCAAAAACTAGTTTTGAGATTCACAAGCAAGGCTATAATTTAATTGCTGCTCCTGGTTTAACTTGATTGTGCTTCGCGAAGAAGCTACAACCAAGCTAGGATTATTATACTCATACTCATACTCATACTCATAAGAATATTCAGACTCATACTCATACTCATACTCATATTCATACTCTTGCTAGTAGCAGAAGCTACTCCTTCTGGTTGTAGTTGTAGTTGTAGTTGTAGTTGTAGTTGTAGTTGTAGCGAAGCAACTACAACTACAACTACAAATAACTGATATTATTTTTAGACTTAACAATAGAAATAAGTGTGGCTGCTTCGCTAGCAAAAGCTATGTTAATTAATATAATATAGCTTGTATTTAATAAAATAATTTCTCTTAATACGTGGTTTGTATCTTATTAGCAATAAGTTTTATTGTTTTTTGCGTAGCTTTTTGTTTTTTTTATAAGTAGTTTTGTTGTGCCTAGCGATGGTGGCTGCTGCAGCTAAAGCGCTGCTGCAACCAACCACTGCTACTTTGCTTCTGATTGTGGTTATAAATACCACAACTACAAAGAAGCAAAAGCAAGTTTGTTTTTTTAATTTATTTCTTTATGCTTAATTTTGAGTGCTAACCTAAAAATACTAGCGTATTGTATGAAACCTGTACACTTAGTAAGGTGCTATATCAAATGCTATTAAAATACTTGGGACTAGTATAATAAATGCTACACATATGGGTAATAAATTTAACCAACAAAGTGAAATTAATTGATCGTATCTTAATCTAGGTAAAGTAGCTCTGAAAAGTACAAATAAGAAACAAAAAATACATGTTTTAATACCTAAAATTAAAGATTGTATATTTAATACAAAATCATTAATAAATAATTCAGGTAAATTATAACCACCTAAAAATAAAATGGCTGTAATACAACTAAATAATACAATTGAAGAATATTCACCTAAAAAGAAGAAAACAAAAGGTACAGATGAATGTTCGGTAAAAAAACCTGCTACTAATTCAGATTCTGCTTCTTGTAAATCAAATGGTGTTCTAGAAGTTTCAGCTAAAATACTAATAAAATAAAAAATAAAAACAGGTAATAATGGTATTATAAACCATATTGATTCTTGTATTTCTATTATAGTAATATAATTTAAAGATCCTGTTAATAATATGATGATCAATATAGCAGAACTTAATATTAATTCATAAGAAATCATAGCAGCGGTGGATCTTAAACTACCTAAAAAGGCGTATTTGGAATTGGCAGACCATCCGGCTAATAATACTCCATAGACTCCTAAAGAAGATAAAGCTAAAGTATATAAAATACCTAAAGATAAATCAGCTAATTGTAAACCTTGTCCAAAAGGTATCACCCCCCAACCTAGTAAACTAAACACCAGAGTTGAAACTGGAGCTAAATAAAATAAAACTTTATTAGACTGAGAAGGTATAACTGTTTCCTTTAAAATTAATTTTAAAGCATCTGCAAAAGGTTGTAAAACTCCATAATAACCTACTGTGTTAGGACCTACTCTTCTTTGATGAGCGGCTAATTGTTTTCTTTCTATTATAGTCATAAAAGCTACCGCTAATAAAACGGGAACTATTATAGAACAAACATCTATTAAATTCAATAATAGTAAATTTAAATTAAAAAATATAGGACTACTATTCATTTATTGTTTTATTTTTTTTTTATTTGTTTTGTTTTGTTTTTATATTTATTAAACTTTTTTTTTATTATTTATATGAAATTAATAAATAATATTAGTTATTTATTCACTGCTTGCTTGTTACCTTCAAGTTCAAGCTAGCTATTTTTTTGTCTAGCTATTCTAAAGACAAAAATATTGTGTCCGCGGAGCGCGGAGCGATTCTGCTCCTTATTAATGACACTGCTACTTCGATTCATAAGGAGCAGATTCAGAAGTAGCGAGCTACGCAGCGGCTAAAGCAGCAACAGCTGCTTATTCATAACGCTACTGGTTGTAGTTGTAGTATTTACAACTACAACTACAAGAAGTAGCACACCAGAGATAGAATAAGCAAGTAGTTTTTGTGGTAAACAACTGCAGCGGCTAAAGCAGCAGCTGCTTTGATAATCATTATTATAGCTACCATCAAGCTATAAGTAAGGACTTACTGTAAGTTTGTTAATCTCTAGTTTATTATTATTTTATCTCTATTATAATTTTATCTCTATTATTATTTTTAAACATAGGTGGCTTTTATTCTTATAATTATTCTAATTATTAATCAAGCTAGCCCAATCTTTTTGTTTTAATTACTAATTACTAATTACTAATTAGTCCTAGGTTATATTATAAAATAAATTCTATCATAAGTTTGCTATGAATTTATTTTTATTTTTATTAATAACAATAAATACTGGGTAGCGTAAGCAAACCAACAATTATTAATCGAGCAATATATTGTGCCTTTTTTTTTGCTAGCGAAGAAAGCAGGCACTTAAAACTCATTAATCAAATCTAAGTATTAAGTATAAAATGTAAAAATAAATGCTTTTTATATATTATATTTTATTATATTATATTATATTATATTATATGATATTATATTATAGTTGTAAATACCACTTGATTGTGCTTATTCATAATGCTACTGGTTGTAGTTGTAGTATTTACAACTACAACTACAAGAAGAAGCTAGAGATAATTAAATTTAAATCTAATGGCAGCAAAAGCAGGAAAAAAAAAAACTAACAATTAATTATTTCTTTATAATTAAAGATTAAATTTAAATACTAATAAATGAAACAATTCATACGCTACGCAGAAATTTAAAAAATATTAATATTCAAAAGAATATTAATATTAATGTTATGCTAAAGCTAGCTACTTATTTTATTTTCCTTATTCAACAAACTTCTGAATCTGATGACTAGTCTGCTATTCTAATAATTATTGCTGCTAGTAAGCACAATTGCTATCATTAATCAAGGAGATCAATTAGCGTAAGCAAACCAACAATAGCTAGCTATTGTTGGTTTGTTCCAAAAGCTACGCAAACAATTGAAAGCTACTCCTGCGTAGCGAGGCTACTCCTGCGTAGCAGGAGGCACAACAAATATTGTAAACAAAAATAAAGCCGAAAAAAGGAATTGAACCTTCTTTTTACCGTCATGAGTGGTATGTTTTAACCTTTTAAACTATTTCAGCTGCTACTAGCAATTGTGCCTGGCGAAGCAAAGCGGAGAATAATTTATATTTTTAAGCTACTTATTGTATGCTACTTATATTCTTAGAAATCACTAGCTTAGCGTAGCAGTGCCTCTTTTTTTTTTTTCTTGCAAAAAGCAAAATATATTATTATACCTAAATAGACACAATTCTTGCTTCTAAATAAGTAGCGTTTATTATAATTATAATTATTCCTATAATAATAATAAGTAATTAATTATGAAGCGAGCTACGCAGACACAAGAATAAACAAACTATTATTTATTAGAGTAATAATTAAAAAAAAGATAAAAAGGAAAGCTTAAAACTAGTGATTATTATAATTTTTTTTGTTGTTAATGATAGGATATGATATGGATATGATACCCAGCTTCTAATTAAGAATTAAAGCTTAAAAGTAAATTTAATTGGATAATCCTTGCTATGCTATGATATGCTATGAGATCCTATGAGATCCTATGATATGCTATGATATGCTATGAGATGCTATGCTATGCTATGCTATAAAAGCAATAGTAGTTTTTTTTTTTAATTATGTATTGTAATAGTAGCATTATTAATTAATAAAAATAAGTAGCTAGTATACTCATTCTCTGCTAATACGCAAAAGACTGGGTTGGTTAAAATTAGTAATAATCGCTGCCTATGAAGCGAGCTACGCAGGCACAACAAATAAATATACAAATAGAAATAATTGTTTAAGTAGTAGTTTAAGTAGTAGTTTAAGTTGTAGTTTAAGTTGTAGTTTAAGTATTCTTAACTACTACAAGGCTAGTAATTTATCGGGTAAGGTTGGTTATTATAATTAATAAAAAAGACACAGTGTTAATTATGTTAATTATAATTATTTTAATAGCAATTACCTTATTAGGATAGGATTATTATTATTATTATTTTTATTCATATTCATAATCATATTCATAATCATATTCATATTCATATTCATAATCAGAATAAAAGCGGGATTGGTATTAAGTAGCCTAGCTTTATTTTTTAATTTTAATCGTAAAACCAACCTTACCTTATAAAAAATAAAGCTACCTGCAGCACTGGTGATGCTAGCAATTGTGCCTTTGCTTCTGGTTGTGGTTGTAAATACCACCACTACAAAGAAGCAAAGCGCTACTTCTTGTTTCTGATTCATAAGGAGCGATTTATAAGTAGCGAGCTACGCAGCGGCTAAAGCAGCAACAGCTGCTCCTTCGATTAATAAGGAGCAGAATCGAAGGAGCAGAATCGCTCCGCGCTCCGCGCTCCGCAGACACAAGTGATGGTTGTAGTTGTAGTTGTAGTTGTAGTGGCTTCGCTACAACTACAACTACAACTACAAATAAAATCTAGCAAAGGGTTAGATACAACTACTAAAAAAATGAGTTAGAATTTTATCTATAAAACTATTTAAGTATAATAAAAGCTACTTATAATTATGAATCGCTACTTCTACTTCAAGGATTGCTATGTATGATTGCGAGCTATGTTCTAGAAGCTGCCCAATCATAATCATATTCATAATCATAATCATAATCATAATCATAATCATAATCATAATCATATTCATAATCATAATAATAACTAGCTATAAAATAAAAAGCTAGCAAGCACAAGCACAAGCACAAGCACTTTATATATCATTAAATAAATCTCAATTATAAAAAAATAAAGTAATTGTTACTTTTAGTTATAGTAATTCTTAGATATAAGTAGCTTTTATTTTTACTGATTTTCTTCTAAATATTAATAGGTTTTAGAGTATAGGTGTAATATTTGCTAATTTTTTTTTCTTTCTACGACGATTAATAAGCTACTTATGATAAATAGCTAGTTTTTTGCTTTTTGTTTTTTGCTTTTTTAACAAACTTCAGTGTTAGATAGAATAAGTTATAAAAATTAAAAAAAAAAATTAATATTTTCTGTGTTAACTAACCACAAGATTATTCTTGTTCTATTATTAATATAAGATATACTCTAATATAACCTGGAACCTTGACTAAATTTATATTTATTTATACAATTTTATTTCAATATTGCTATGGCTATGTATTTAATCTAACTATAACTATAACTATAACTATAACTATAACTATAACTATAACTATAACTATAACTATAATAATAACTATAACTATAACTATAATTATAATAATAAAAGCACCAAAAAGCATTTTTGCTTAAATATAATTAACACTAAGAATAAAAAAATACAAGACTTATTATAATAAACGCTACTTGCTTATTATTCTGCTGCGGCACAGAAGAAGAGGCACTCCTACGCTAAGCGTAGCATTTTTTTTAATTAAAGCATGGGTAGCGAAGCAAGCGCTATGCAGACACAACTGCTAATATATTTTTTTCAGAATAATTATATTTAATATAAACAAAAGCATTTTATAGTAATAACTTAAATTGCAGTAGCTCAACTACAATAAAAGGCTAATCATAAACAGATATTATTATTGTATAATCCTTGCTGGTGTCTAGCAGCTTTAGCATTAGCGAAAATAAAATCATAGCATAAACAAATTAAAATAATTAGCTGTTGGTTGCAGTTGTAGTTGTAAAAACTACAACTACAACTACAGCCACCACACAACTAATAATAATTGTATTAATAGATAAATTTCAGCTTTAGATTTCTTAACTCTCTTTTAATATTGGTCTTCTGTACAAAAAGAAACTACGTTTGCTTTGCTACACAATAAAATAAAAGCTACTCCTGCGTAGCAGGAGGCACAACAAAAAGCTACGCAAAAAAATATAAATATGCATTAACATCTTTAGCTAAACTGGTAAAGCGTTTGCCTTCGGAGCATAAGATTATTGGTTCAAGTCCAATAAGATGTCTTAATTAATAAGAATAAAATTTATTTTAATCATATAAAAGCAGTATATCTCCTGCTACTATACTTTAGCTTCGAGAATAAGTTAGAAAATATTAAAGTATAATAAAAAAGCTACGCAAAAAACTAGCTATTTATCATAAGTAGCTTATTAATCGTCGCAGCAAAAACTACTTTTATCTTTCTTTAAGTATAAGTATAAGTATAAGTATCGCTAGACACAGACACAATTAAAAAAATAGATAATAGTCAAGATCTAAGCCATGAAACCAATAAGTAGAAGGC